GTAGGCTTGAAAATCAATTGTTTCTTCGTCATAATAGGGATTGGGAAAGATTTGCTCGCCTCCGTAGCCGTAGAAAGACTTTTTTATTTGGATTGGCATCGGGTACAACTAACTATATTGCCAAAATCAAATTCATGCTGTATATTTTCAACGGAGACAGGTTGACTCCCTTGCTCTCTCGTGATACGATCCTCTTCCCACCGAGCCCTTACTTCCTCCTCAGCCCACGGCACGGAGGGGGAGAGAAAAGAAATGTAGGACTTTTGCAAGCAATTCATCGCGGAAGAGAAGAAAGGCCGGGCCGTGAGAGAGAGCTGCCTTTACCGTTCGTTATTCGCGGGCCTTGATCAGAACGTATCCGATCCGATATAGATATCCCCCTTCAACGTGGGTCATCGAAACCGGGCAGCGCATGCCGACCGAACCGGAGCACGAAAGCCGAACCAAATCCTTCATGAAAATTGATTCCTATTTGGGTAGTGCATAACCGCATGGATAAGCTCACGCTAACCCGTCAATCTCATGGAATTCGCTATTGGGAGAAATAATATCTGGAGCTACATCTAATCTAACAAAATATTAAATGTGGAATGATAAGTTAATATGTAATTCTATTACTCTCTAAAATAATAAAAAGTAATAATTTAATATCGAATTCAAACAAAATCTGAAAGAGAGATCGTGCTGTAATGAATAAATATTTGAAGAATTAATGGAAAATCAAAACTTTCATGGTCAGGAGATCGAACGAGGAGCCGTATGAGGTGAAAATCTCACGTACGGTTTTATGGAGTGACGGTAAAGGTAACTTATCCGTCGACTCTTCCACTACGACCCCAAAGAAACCAAACTCCGCTTTACGGAAAGTCGCTAGAGTACGATCAACCTCTGGATTTGAGATCACCGCTTATATACCAGGTATCGGCCATAATTTGCAAGAACATTCAGTAGTATTGGTGAGAGGAGGAAGGGTTAAAGATTTACCCGGTGTAAGATATCATATTGTTCGAGGAACCCTAGATGCTGTGGGAGTAAAGGATCGTCAACAAGGGCGTTCTAGTGCGTTGTATTATTATCTAAGACTTGCATCATTCCATGACGATGCCATGTTAATTGCTAGGAACATGTAGATTATGTAGCTAACCCAATAACGGAAGTTTCGTAAGGGGACCAGAGCAGGCTACAATAAATAAAACCATGAAATTGATTTAAATTATATATCTAGATCTAGGGTTTAATTATTATGACACATTACCTGGGGAGTTTCCCCCAACTTTCCCTGCGTTAACGGGGGGTTAAAGAAACTTTACTTTATTAGAACAAGTTAAGGTCAGATAGCAATAATTCCAAGCACTGATTCTTCAACACTGTTTTTAAACCTGAAGATTTTATTGTATAGATACATGAAATACAAGATTTCCAACTGTAACGGAAAATGGGGAAACGGATACTCGATCGAAAGCGAGTAAATATCATTCCGTACAAATAGATATTCTATTAATATACGTAATGTATGATTTAAAATCTATTGTATATAGTGAAGTGGAAAGCCGTATTTGATGAAAATCGTATGTACGGTTTGGAGGGAGATCCTTCGCGACTCGAATGAATGATCCACCCTACAATATGGAGTGAGAAGGCCGAAATGAATCATTAATCCCTAACTTTAATGAGAGAAATTACTAATAATAAATTATTTCTCGTACTCATGTCACGTCGAAGTAATGCGAGAGAAAGAGATGCGAAAGCTGATCCGGTTTATCATAATAGATTAGTCAACATGTTAGTTAACCATATTCTTAAGCACGGGAGAAAATCATTGGCTTATGGAATTCTTTATAATGCCATGGTGAATATTGAGCGAAGGACGAAAAACAATCCACTATCCGTTTTGCGTCAAGCAATACGCAAAGTAACCCCCAATGTAGCAGTAAAGGCGAGACGTGTGGGTGGGTCCACTTATCAAGTTCCCACTGAAATAGGATCTACACGGGGAAAAGTACTTGCTATTCGTTGGTTATCGGGGGCATCTCGAAAACGTCCAGGTCGAAGTATGGCTTTTAAACTAAGTTCTGAATCAATGGATGCTGCCAGAGATAATGGCAATGCTGTACGTAAAAAGGAAGAGACTCATAGAATGGCAGAGGCCAATAGAGCTTTTGCAAATTTCCGTTCATATAAATAAAGAGATTAATAACAATTAAACTAAGGAATATACGATATCAAATTGGAAGGAACGTGAGCCGAAAGGCTTACATAAAAAATAGAAATCTCATAATGTTAATTTTACATTAACATTGTATTTGAATAAAAAAAAGAAAAATTTAACTATTATGACCTATTTTTCATGAGAATTGAAAACGATTCAAAAAATATTGATGAACTAAGTTTTTGAGCGAAACAATTTACTTTATTCGGCGTATCATATACGAAATCAATTGATATTTCATTTGAATTATATCTCAAAGATATTATGAAATTAGAGTTTGATTTGCGTCTCTCATACGGGAGTGCTATTTCACCGGAATGTATCTTAATTTCTAGTTTAATCATTCTTTTAATAATAGATTTAATTTTCGAAAAAGATACATCTACACCTTGGTTATATTTCATCTCCTTTGCAAGTTTGATGATAAGCATAACAGTCTTGTTTTCCCAATGGAAAGAAGAACCTATTATTAGCTTTTCGGGTAATTTCCGAACAGACACCTTTAACGAGATATTTAAATCTCTGATTCTATTATGTTCAGCATTATGTATTCCTCTATCTGTGGAGTATATTCAATGTACAAAAATGGCCATAATGGAGTTTTTGTTGCTCATATTAACAGCTACTTTGGGAGGAATGTTTTTGTGTGGTGCTAACGATTTAGTAACTATATTTGTGGCTCCAGAATGCTCAAGTTTATGTTTCTATTTATTATCCGGATATACCAACAGAGATGCGAGATCTAATGAAGCAACTATGAAATACTTACTTATGGGTGGAACAAGTTCTTCTATCTCGGCTTATGGGTTTTCTTGGTTATATGGTTTATCTGGGGGAGAAATTCAACTTCAGAGAATAATAAATGGACTTATAGATGCACAAATGTATAACTCTCCAGGAACTTTGGTTGCGCTCGTATGTATAATGGTAGGAATTGGATTCAAACTCTCTCTGGTTCCCTTTCATCAATGGACCCCTGACGTATATGAGGGAGTGCGATTCGTTCAATCATTCTCTCATTTGTATAACAAATAGATACTTATTTATTCCCCTATATTGAATATGGAAAGAGATCTACAGACATGTGGAATAAAAAACTTTTATCCTCACTCGGATTAAAACACAACTTTTACCGAGGTTCTTATAACATAACACTTTCGTTCGAATAATGAACGATTAAGGTAAAGCAAAGTGAGAAGCATTTAATATTTATGAATAAATATTTTTTGCAAGTTAGTTTAGTTATTATGGGTAGCTTCTACAAAGAATCAGGATAGTGGCGCATTAAGGAGATTCAATAATTTCCATGTGTAGATGCTATATAGTTAGTTTTAATCCTCCAAAGACTACGAGTGTATTAGAACGGAAAAGCATCCGCTGACCGATGGATCACCCTAGAATAACAATCCATGGCTATTGATAACGAATAAAATCAGATGGTTTTTCTATCGAATCTACCTTGTTATTTTAGATAGATAGACTCTCAAAAAAGATAAGAGAGATTGAACAGGTCAGCACCTCGGTATGAAAACCATTGATGAAGGATTCCTCGAAAAGTTAAAGATTAGTAATTCTTTGTACAAATCCATAAATTATTACATCTTATGCATACGCGAGGAGGGTAATAATTAAAAAAAAAAAAAAAATTCCTTTTTTATTACTTAGGAGCCGTGTGAGATGAGAGTCTCATGCACGGTTCTGAATGAGAGGAAAGAGTGAATAATGATCCTCTTTCCGACTCTGACTCCCCAACCCCTGTTGTTGCTCTTCTTTCTGCTGCTTCGAAAGTAGCCGCTCTAGCTTTAGCTACTCGAATCTTCAATATTATTTTTGTCTTCTCATCGAATGAATGGCATTTCCTTTTAGAGATATTAGCTATTCTTAGTATGATATTAGGCAATTTGATTGCGATCACTCAAACGAGCATGAAACGCATGCTTGCATATTCTCCAATAAGTCAAATTGGATATCTTATGATTGGAATAATTGCTGGAAACTCAAACGGATATGCAAGCATGTTAACTTACACACTTTTTTATATCTTTATGAGTTTAGGAACTTTTGCTTGTATCATATTATTTGGTTCACGTACGGGAACAGATAACATTCGAGATTATGCCGGATTATATATAAAAGATCCTTTGCTAGCTCTTTCTTTCACTCCATGTTCATTACCTCTGGGAGGTTTTCCCCCGTCATCAGGTTTTTTCGGAAAACTTTATCCATTCTGGTGTGGATGGCAAGCAGGTTTATATTTATTAGTCTCGATAGGACCTTTTACGAGTGTTATTTCCATATACTATTATTCGAGAATCATTGGGTTGTTAATAACCGAACGGGACAAAGAAAGAACTCCTTATGTAACAAATTATAAAATATCTACATCTTCCTTAATATCAAAAAGTTTTATTGAACTCGGTATGTTGTTATGTGCAGTAGCTTCTACCATATTGGGAGTAATAATGAATCCCATTATTACTATTGCCCAGGATAATATTTCTTTAAGTCATTCAATTAATAGCTGAATACTCTTTTTCCTAGAAAATTTATTTATCAACTTTGGGGATTAATCTTTATCCTGATATAAAATGGAGACCGATAAATAAATGAACTCATATTATAATTCGGATTGTAAAACGAACTTACAATGTTCTGTCTCATTGCAAATTCGTTTTACAATCCGAATTAATTATTGTAAATGTGAATTAGTCTTATGAGTCTATGTTATTTTTCCCCTGTTGGTCGGGAACTCAGTTTCAACAATTAATTCTTATTATACTGTGTTAGATCTTATGTATGGATAATGAGAATCGATAAAATTGAATAGAATTCTATTAATTAATCATTAATTAATAAAGTAATAAAATATTTAACTTAGTCTATGTTTTTGAATTTGAATCAAGTATAATATTGATTGAGAGCCTTGATGGTGAAATGGTAGACACGCGAGATTCAAAATCTCGTGCTATGAAGCATGGAGGTTCGAGTCCTCTTCAAGGCATACTATCGAGATGAGACTCTATCAAACGAACCGTGAAATAATGAAGCCGGTTCAGTATTATCTCAATATCAAAATTTATTGATAATAGATTGACTGGGAAATGAGGTATTTCATTTATCTTTTCACACCAAATTCATCTATGTTTATAGTATACTGCATATAGCGTCGTATAACATAGATGGTACGTAGATAATAAATGTGGCAGATAGGAAGTAAAAGTACAGTAAACAGAAAATGAGCTTTTTCAGATGAAGAATCTTATGTTGTAGGTCAGAAAGTTGTCTTGTGTTATACTATTCATCTAATATTAGATAAATCGATCAGACTTATATGGGGTGGGGTTTCATTGAATTCAAGGAGATTGATTGTATCTCCCAAAGAAATTGAATCGATTATATTCATTATGAATCTCTGAACCGAAAAAGAGAAGATGTATAATCTTTATCGGATGGGATTTTTGAGCCCCTTCAAAATATTATTAAATAATAAGATAAATAATGAGATTATGGAAGTAAATATCCTCGCATTTATTGCCACTGCACTGTTCATTCTCATTCCCACTGCCTTCTCACCTATCCCTTATGTAAAAACAGCCAGTCAAAGCAATTAAATTCATTCTCAATTTAATATTCACTTATGAGAGAATGATAGAAGAAGTCCAAGTTTTTTCTGGATAATTACATACATCATAGCGAATACTTATTGAATTAAAAAAAAAAAACTATATCGGGGGGTTTTAATAGAATATATTCCCCCAACGAATATAGTCCTTTCTAACTTACGTGTTATTTCTTATATGATTCATATGGAGTATGGTCCTAGTACTACGGTGGGAGTAGGACTAGTGTCGGTAGGCATACTTTTGTACGCCCTTAGAGAAAGGGAACCTCATGTATCTAGAGGTGTGATTTTGAATGTACTTAAAGATATTTCGCTCAGGAGATTCAACATATTAACTAATAATATTTAATATGAAACTTGAGAAGGGGAGAAGAAAAGATTTATTCTCTATAGAATGAAATAGATAATCTATGGCTAGCATAGTTTAATATTATAAATTACTTCGAAAACAAATTTCACTGAAATTTTATTTGGATCGATTGATAAATATAAAAATAAAAAAATATCATTTTATGTCAATTCTTAGTTCTCTTTTCTCCGGAGAAGGGAATGGTGAAACCAACGGAGTATACCATGAGCCCAATGATAATCCTTCTTATAGGAGAATATGATAAGTACATATAAAATAAACCTGATCTCTTGAGAATAATAAAAAATTTGGGAATATAAATTCATTGAACAGGTTAGAGACAATCCAAGAAGTTATATGAAAACTCACTTGAATTTGGGGTAAAAACGATATGTTATTTTCATAATCTTTTACTTAAGCCATAAAGAGATTAAAATATCATATATGGTTTTCAGGGGGGGGCGAGCGAGGAATCAACCTATCCCAATATTATGATTTCCTTTTCTCTTCCATCGGATTATTATGTGGAGGAATTTTTATTTCCCAGGGTTGGCGTTTAGATCCCATTCTTCTATTATCCCAAATGCTTCTAAGTGGAACTGCTATTTCTTATATTACAGAAAGTCTCTATTTACGTAGTATTAAAAATAATATAACCAATTTATATTATGAGAAATATAAATATTTTTTTCTCAACCTATTAACTTGGTTGAAAAATAAATGGATCTATCAAAACTTTGAATTCGGAATGGGAAGAAAAAAAAAGCCTTTATATTATGGAAAATGGGAGGGAATTTATTATACCTCATATATTTCTTGCAGGGAAAAAAATAGAAAACAGATCAAAAAATTATGAAAATATTTTTCCATATTCATAAATTTATTTATTTATTAAATCATTATTAAATGAAAAAAAAATATTCAATAATGATTTAATAAATTTATTATTTATAATCGGGAATTACGGCCCGCTTCTTCCCCGTACCACAGGTGGGAGAGAAAATGTGAAAACTACCATCAAAGCAGCCCAAGCAATATTAACTATATCCGTAAAGATTCTCCTTATCTTTTTGATTCTCGAATAGAATAAAGAATCTAGATTATTTCTATGTAGAAATATAGAAATAATATTATATGATGATTTATTCTATACTGATAATATGAAGAGCTGTTAATACCGCCAAGTATTTAATAAAATAAATTTTAATATAATCTATATTTTGAATTTTATAAGCAATATTAAAGGGATTCGAGATTGTTGAGGCAAGAAATGTAGAATAACTTGCTTTTATTTCAGAATTGATTTATACTTAACATAGGGTTGCCTATTCATGATGAAAATTCAAATATGGATAATGTGACAGGCTATAATATGGAGCAACACAATTCATATTTAGAGATAACATGATAGCCAACCCAAACTACTTCTTTGTATTTTTTTTTTTTTTTCAGGCGACACCCAGATTCGAACTGGGGATAAAGGATTTGCAGTCCTCTGCCTTACCACTTGGCCATGTCGCCTCCACTTTATCGTAATTGAACCTTTTTGATCTTCGACCTGGAATTGTAATAAATATAATAAATATAAGTTAATGTATTATAAGAATGATTAATGGTTCAATCAAGTGTTTGTTTCTCTCCCCTCTCAAACGGAATGAACGGTATTCCTTCCTTTACTTATTAAGTTAATTTAAGTTAAGAATCTGTATTTTTTTTTCTGACTCTCACATAACATAATTAGTTCGAAATTAGAAGAAAATCTATCGATTTGCTACCTACTACCACTATATTGGTACAAATTTCTTTATCAATATGGAGTTTTTTTATTTCCATCTTGACAGAAAAGGGAAAAGAGGGAAATAGGGAAAAGAAGAGGAAAAAGAAGAAAGAGAAGATTCAACATGGTATTAGAAAAGAATGGGGAAATCTTTGTACTGCCTAATTTTGGAAAAATACAATTGGAAGCATTTTATTGTTTTGTTAATCAGGGATTAATGGAAGAACCGAATAATTTTCCCTGTATCGAAGATACAGATGAAGAGATTGAATTTCGATTATTTGGTGAACAATATTACTTAATAGAACCATTGATCGGAGAAAAAGATGCCGTGTGTGGGTCCATTACGTATTCACCCAAATCATATGTACCAGCCCAATCGACTCAAAAGGGAAAGGGGAGAATAAAAAGACAAACTGTATACATTGGGAATATTCCTTTAATGAGCTCCCAAGGTACTTTTGTAGTGAATGGAACTGCTAGAGTTGCAATCAATCAAATTTTACGAAGTCCTGGTATTTACCTTAATCTGGAACGGGATCCAAATGGGAACCCTATATATACCGGCACAATAATCTCAAATCGTGGAGGAAGATTCAAATCAGAACCTGATATGAAGAACAGAATATGGGTTCGTATAAATAGGAAACAGAGAATATCCATTTGACTTTTATTATTAGCTATGGGTTTGGATACAAGAGAAATTTTAGAAAATGTTTGTTATCCCGATGTCTCGAGTGACGCTTTTCGGAAAACAAAGGCAAAACATATTCAATCGAGAGAATATGCCATATCGGAACTTTACAAACTATTATATGGTACAGATGAATATTTGAAATTCCCCGATATATCTGAAGAATCACAAGAAAGATTCTCTCAACCAAAATTTGAACCAGGGAATATTGGTCGAATAAATTTGAACAAAAAACTTAACCTTGATGTACCTAAAAATGAGATTTTTTCATTACCAAAAGATATGTTAGCTGTTATAGATTATTCGATCAAAGTTCGGATTGGAGTAGGAACCCTCGATGATATGGATCACTTAAAGAATAAACATATTTGTTCCGTAGCAGATTCATCAAAAGATCAATCAAGATTGGCATCAGAACGTTCGGAGGATTCAGTGCGGGGAAGAATGAATAGGGCAACCCAGCATAAACGTGTACCAACTTTTGGAAGTCCAGTAACTTCAAGTTTATTATTAACAACTTTCAAAGAATTTTTTGGTTCACACCCCTTATCTCAATCTCTAGACCAAACTAATCCATTAACACAAATAGTTAATAGGCGGAGATTAAGTTATTTGGGCCCTGGAGGATCAATAAGGCGAACCGCTAGTTTCCAAGTACGAGATACTCATCCTAGTCATTATGGGCGTGTTTGTCCCATCGAAACGTCCGAAGGAATGAATGCTGGACCCATTTCATCATTGGCTCTTCATGCAAGCGTTGACCCTTGGGGATTCTTCGGAAGTCCCTTCTATAAGATCTCCGAGATATTATCCGAGGAGGGGGATACTGCAACTCATGTATCAGCAGAAGAAGATGAATACTATCGAATAACTACAGGAACTTGTTTATCAGTATCTCAGGAGGATAAAAAGGAACAAGTAACTGCAGCTCGATATCGACAAGAAATTGTGACTATTGCATGGAATCAAATACATCTTCGAAGTATTTCGCCTCTACAACATTTTTCCGTTGGAGCTCCTCCTATTCCTCCTCTTGAAAACAATGATGCAAATCGTGCTTCAATGGGTTCTAATATGCAACGTCAAGCAGTTCCACTTTCAAAAACCGAAAAATGTATTGTAGGAACAGGATTGGAAGGTCAAGTAGCCCCAGATTCGGGGACTGTGGTTGTAGCCGCACGGGGGGGGAAAATTGATTATATTGATGGTGAAAAAATAACTTTGTTAGTTGACGATGGAAAAACAATAGATACCAAATTAGTTATATATCAACGTTCTAATAACGATACTCGTATGCATCAAAAGCCTCGGGTTAATGAAGGTGAATATCTAGAAAGAGGGCAAATTTTGGCGGATGGGGGAGCTACGGTAGGGGGAGAACTAGCTCCAGGGAAAAATATATTAATAGCATATATGCCATGGGAAGGATACAATTTTGAGGACTCAGTACTTATCAGCGAACGTCTAATACACGAAGATATTTTTACGTCTATTCATATTGAGAAATATGAAATTGGGGCTCATGTAACACCTGAAGGAACTGCTGAGGAAATTACCAGAAAAATACCCCATTTAGATGATTATTTTCTTCGTCATTTAGATAAGAGTGGCCTTGTATTACCAGGATCTTGGGTAGAAACGGGAGATGTTTTAGTAGGTAAATTAACACCTCGAGATTCAGAGGAATCGCTGAAGGCTCCGGAAGGTAACTCATTACAAGCCATATTTGGTATTGATACAACTACTACGAGAGAAACTTGTCTTAAAGTACCCCCAGGTGGAAGAGGTCAAGTTATTGATGTGAAATGGATTTATCCAGAGGATACTTCTAGGTATACAAAGGTTGTTCATGTATATGTCCTGCAGGAACGCAAAATAAGAGTAGGTGATAAAGTTGCTGGAAGACATGGTAATAAGGGTATCATTTCAAAGATTTTACCTAGACAAGATATGCCTTATTTGCAAAATGGAACACCTATTGATATGATATTGAGTCCCTTAGGGGTGCCCTCACGGATGAATGTGGGACAAATCTTTGAATGTGTGCTTGGTATAGCAGGAGACTTTTTGAGGAGACATTATAGAGTAATGCCTTTCGATGAAAGATACGAACGGGAAGCTCCGAGAAAGCTAGTATTTCCTGAACCTCATGAGGCTAGTAGGCAAACAGCTAATCCATGGTCATTTGAACTCGATAATCCCGGGAAAAGCCGATTGATTGATGGAAGAACGGGAGAGATTTTTGAACAACCTGTTACGATAGGAAAAGCTTATATGCCAAAATTGATTCATCAAGTTGATGATAAAATCCATGTACGATCTAGTGGACCTTATTCACGTGTTACACAACAACCACTTAGGGGGAGATCCAAACGGGGGGGGCAACGGGTGGGAGAGATGGAAGTTTGGGCTCCAGAAGGTTTCGGTGTTTCCCATATTCCACAAGAAATGCTTACTATTAAATCTGATCATGCCGAAACCCGTCAGAAAGTAGTTAGTACTATAGTAGCTGGAGAACCGATATATGAACCTGAAGTAATTACTCCAGAATCTTTTCGATTGCTCGTTCGAGAACCACGATGTTTAGCCCCAGATTCGGATCCAGTTATTATAAAAAAAGATTTAATAACAGATTATAAAGAAGTTTAGTACAAATCAATCGGAACTTTAATCTTATGATTTACCAAAATCATCAATATCTTCGAATTGGATTAGCTTCTCCCGAACAAATTCGTGCCTGGACTGAAAGAATCTTACCTACCGGAGAGATAGTTGGACGGGTAACTCAACCCAGCACTTTCTATTATGGCAGCGATAGACCAGAAAAAGATGGAATATTCTGTGAGAGAATATTTGGGCCTATTTAAAGTGGAGTTTGCGCCCGTGGAAAGTATCAATGGAGTGAAGAAAATGAAGAAGACTCAAGTTTCTGTAAGGAATGCGGAGTTGAATCTACGGAATCTCGAGTTCGAAGATATCGAATGGGATACATCGAATCAGCATGTGCGGTAACTCATGTATGGTATTCAAAAAAGCTTCCTAGTCATATTGCGAATATCCTATCCAAACCTCTTAGGGAATTGGAAAGCCTAGCATACTGCGATGTGTGACTCGATCATAGTTTTTGATTATACGGATTGGAATAGAAACCGTCATCCCATCTAATTCCAATTTCATAGGGATGCCTTTAACTCCGACATGTCATGTTCTTTGAGGAGTGACACGAAGCTCGAGATGAAATTATAAGTAATGAGATAAAAGGAGGATTTATCTAGGGTTCATACAATATGTGTACATATCACATTATGTATAATGTTATTTGTTAATCAGACTTCGTAAGAAACCCCATTCTCTTTCTTACAGAGAATCCGGAAATCCTTCGATATTATAATATTTTGAATAAGCTTATGCTTATGTAATAAGTAAGCTTTTATAGGTATGGCTATAGAAGCCTATCCACCGCATATGTGCTTCAAATAGCATTATGACCATCGGAGTAGAGCGAGAACCCAAAGGATCGAAGGAATCGGAATATGAACGAAGGAAATCCTAACGAATTTCAATTTCATTGGAAGGTATCTCTGTAAGAAGGTATATCATTCGAAGGGAATAAGACTACTCAAGAATAAAGAATATAAATTAATTTTTCTGTAATGGAAAGAACATAAATTAGTTTACTTTAGGTATAATTTGAGTAACGAGTAGCTGTTTTTCCTCGCTAAGCAACAGAATCTCAAAATTATTCGATACGAAATAAGAATGAAAGATTCTCATGTTTTAATAATAGCTGCTTGAGCCGGATGAGAGGAAACTCTCGCGTCCGATTCTGCGGGGGGGACTAGATAATAAATAACCTAACCTATCCCAATCTTTTTTTTGCCAAGCCTATAACTAACAAACCTACTTCATTTGGATTAAAACGAGGTTTATTTTAATATGATGATAATGATTATGAAATTCGGAACGAAAGTATTCCTTGCTTTTTCCATTGTCCAGACTTCAACGAATTTATGGGTAGAGAAATAGCTACTGGGGGAGATGTTACCAAAAAACTATTAGCTAGTCTAAAACCGAAAGTTGTTTTGGATCGCGCATATGAAAAATGGGAAGAATTTTTGGTGAACGGTGAACCCACAGAAGATAAATGGGAAAACCGGAAAATTCAAAGAAGAAAAGATTTTTCGGTTAGACATATGAAATTGATCAAATACTTTATTCGAACAAAAACAAATCCAGAGTGGATGGTTTTGTCACTATTACCAGTTCTTCCCCCTGAATTAAGACCTATGGTTCAATTAGGCGAAGGTAAAATAATTAGTTCGGATATAAATGAACTTTATCGAAGAATCATTTTTCGAAATAATTCTCTCAGTTGTCTTTCAGAAATAAGAATATTTGCACCGGAAGGAGTACTTGTTTGTCAAAAAAAATTGGTTCAGAAAGCTGTAGATGCACTTATTGATAATAGCATCGGCGGAGAACCCATGACGGATACTAATGATAGGCCTTTGAAATCCTTTTCAGATGTAATTCAAGGCAAGGAAGGAAGATTTCGGGAGAATTTACTTGGAAAACGAGTTGATTATTCAGGTCGTTCTGTTATCGTGGTAGGTCCCTCTCTTTCATTACACCAATGCGGATTACCTCGAGAGATAGCCATAGAGCTTTTTCAACCCTTCGTAATTCGCAATTTAATTGGACGAAATCTTGTTCCCAACATTAAAGCCGCTAAACTCCTGATTCAGAATAAAATGCCTCTAATTTGGAAAATACTTCAAGAGGTTATGCAGGGACATCCCGTATTGTTGAACCGAGCACCTACATTACACAGACTAGGCATACAAGCATTCGAACCTATTTTAGCAGACGGGCGTGCTATTCGTTTAAATCCATTAGTTTGCGCAGGGTTCAATGCAGACTTTGATGGAGATCAAATGGCTGTCCATGTACCTTTATCCTTGGAGGCCCAAGCAGAAGCTCGTCTACTTATGCTTTCTCACGCGAATCTCTTGTCTCCAGCTACGGGAGATCCCGTTTCTGTACCGAACCAAGATATGCTTCTTGGGCTTTATACATTAACAATTGAAAGTAATCAAGGTATTTATGGAAATAGATATAATCCATTTCCATATAGGAATGAACTCTCTCAAAGTCAAAGAATACCTTATTTTTATAGTTACAATGATGTGCTCAGATCAAAATCGCAGAGAGAAATGAACTTATACAGTCCTTTGTGGCTCCGATGGCCAGTAGATGATGATCTACGCATAATGAATTCCGTGAATCAGGAAGAGCCTATTGAGGCTCAGTATGAGCCTTTGGGTACTTCTCATCAGATCTACGAGCATTTCCAGGTTAGGGGGGACGGAGAAGAGAGCACACTTAGTATATACATTTGTACAACCGCTGGTCGTATTATTCCGAATCAAGAAATAGAGTCAGCTCTACAAGGCATCTCCAAAGATTCTTCAATTCGGAATGGAGCACCGCCAGCTGTGACGATATAATTATAATCACCTGTTAAAACAAAACTTTTTTTACAAACAAGCAAACATTAAGATTGAGGAAACCTTTCGGTAAAAGGCTGGAATTCATTGGCGGTGAATCCTATTTTTGGGAGTGGGGGATATGGCAGAATCAGATAAATTGCTCCTCTATAATAAAGTGATGGATAGAACTGCCATAAAACAATTTATTAGCAGGTTAATAACTCATTTTGGAATGGTGTATACGGCGCATATCCCAGATCAACCTAAGACTTTGGGTTTTTAATAGGCTACTTACAAAGCCGTCTCATTAGGCATTGACGATCCTTCAACAACACCTTCCAAAGGATGGTTTATACGGGATGCGGAGCGACAAGGTTCTTACGAAGAGGAACATCATCGTTATGGAAATGTGCATGCGGTAGAAAGATTACGTCAATTGATTGATACACGGTATACTACGAGTGAATATATGAAGCAGGAAATGACTCCTAATTTTAAGATAACTGATCCTTCAAATCCAGTACATATGATGTCCTTCCCGGGAGCCCGAGGAAATATATCCCAAATTCACCAATTATTAGGTATGAGAGGATCAATGTCGGATCCTAAAGGACAAATTATTGATTTACCCATTCAAAGCAATTCTCGCGAAGGACCATCTCTAACAGAATACATAATTCCTTGTTATGGCGCTCGTAAAGGAGTTGTGGATATTGCGATACGAACGGCAGATGCCGGATACCTTACACGTAGACTTGTTGAAGTAGTTCAACACATTGTTGTACGTAGAATAGATTGCGGCACTATTGAAGGTATCCTCATAAGTCCCATTCGGGATGAGCAAAGGAATATACGAATGATTGCTGAATCAAGACTGATTGGTCGTGTATTAGCAGATAATGTATACGTAGATGCAAGATGCGTTGCTACACGTGATCAAGATGTTGGGGCTGAGCTTGCCAATCAATTAATGTTTCAAACACAACCAATATCTATACGATCCCCTTTGACTCGTAAAAGCATGTTTTGGATCTGTAAACTATGCTATGGCTGGAGTCTTACTCATGGTAATCCGGTAGAATTAGGAGAAGCAGTGGGTATTATTGCGGGTCAGTCTATTGGGGAACCAGGGACTCAATTAACCTTAAGAACTTTTCATACTGGTGGGATATTCACGGGTGGTATTGCATAACATATACGAACTCCTTTTACTGGAATTATTAAATCCAATATCGATTCGGTTTATCCCACACGTACACGTCATGGACATCCTGCTTGGATATGTGACAATGATTTATCCATTACTATTGGGAATAAGTATGAGGTACGTAATCCAACAATTCCACCGCAAAGTTTGATCTTGGTTCAGAACAATCAACATGTAGAATCAAAACAAGTTATTGCGGAGGTTCATGTTACAACATCCACTTCAAAAGAAAGAATTAAAAAATCTATTTATTCCAGCTTGGATGGGGAGATGCACTGGGGTGCGAAGGTGCGTCACAACCCTGAGCATGTACATAGTAACATTCATTTCATAACTAAGACAAGTTATGCACGGGTATTATCGGGAAGATTTCATAGTATGGGTGGCATACGATTCTTCTACCGGGATGAAGATCAAATCGATGTTCAATTTCCTTTGACCGAGGAAAATAAAACACTTCTTGATTCTCATTCGAAAAAAGATCAGATAAATCCTGAATCATTCAATTTTTTTTCGAGAAGAAACAAAAAACCCTTTAATCATTCAGAGTTCGATCATAGCATATCCAATAATAGGGATTGGAATTTTATATATTCCACTTTCATTTTGCATGGTTATAAAGTAACACGAAAACATAAAAAGGGTAGAGTTTTTTTATCACCGGAACGAGATAAAAACAGATACAATGAAAAAATCCCGGATTTTGAATTTGTCCCTAAAATATATAAAAATGGTGTTTTACAAAATGATGATATTTTGGCCATTTTAAACGATCCTAGATACATAACCAAGGATTGGGGGATTATCAAGTATGGTACCATAAAAATTGATTCGATTGGCAAAAAAAACGAGATTATTGGGAATAGAAAAACGAAAAGATTTATGACAAGACATGAGATAATCGGAGGTGGGAACTTTTTTTCAATCCCGGAAGAAGTACATATTGTACACGAACCCTTTTCTTCCATCTTAGTAGAGGATAATAGTATTATTCAGGCAGGTGCAAAAATAACTTCGGATATTCATAGCCGAGTGAGCGGATCGGTTCGAATGCGAAGGATAACAGACAATAAATTTGAAATAAGAATATTACCTGGTTGTATCATTCATCCAGGGAAAGCAAGGGAAATATCCGAACAAAGGGACGTTTTAATACAACCGGGGAAAAGAATTTTTGGTAAATTCAGATCCAGGAATTGGACTTATCTCCAGTGGATCATACCTCGTACAGATAAACCTTTTGCCTTACTCAGACCCGCAATGGAATATGAAATACCTGACAATTTAGCAACAGCATTCTCTCCTCATCGGGAGTTACTGGGGGAACAAGGAACTCTAAGAGCGAAAGTTGTTCAATATCTTCTCTATGAGGATGGTAAAGAAGTTCGAATCAATGACACGGGTATCCAATTAGTTCGAACTTGTTTAGTCTTGGATCGAGAAAAGGGATCCCCTATGAGAGTAGAAAGGGCTTATACTTCTTTCATTGAGATAGGAACGAATAAAACTAAAACTTTCCAATTTAAAAATTTTATTCAACTTAGTTTGATAAAACATTCTTTAGATACTGGGAATAATGACAATGACAATAATAATAACGATAATGATGATAATAACAATACAGCAGATTCCAAATATATTTTGGGTAACAAAGTTCATTACACCAGTCATTCTTCCAATGGGGGAAGCCAGTCATTTAGTAAACATAAAGGTATTATTCGTATTCTACCCGATAGAGATCAAGAAAACACATCTTTTCTTATCTTGTCCTCGGACGATTCTCTCTCCCTCACCCCTTCATTTACTGGTCCAAAATATTATGATACAGTAGAAAAAAACGATATAAAATTTGATTTAGATGCCAATGCTTCTCCGACAGAATTCTTGAAGGATTCCTTAATATCCCCAAGTGAAAGTAATAAAAGTACACAATTCGATTTAAAAGGAATTACTACATATTTTATTTCATCGATCCAAGAGGATTTACAAGAAAATCTTACGCAAGTAACTCCGTTGGAGAAGTTAGGTATTTTAGGTAATTTACATAGTATCGCTAATCCTCTGTCTTCCCTCTGTTGGTTAACCCATGGTAGAGTTCCATCCAATAAATATTCCATTATTGAAAATTTTAAAAATACTTCCGAAGTGCCTAAATGGTATTTTTCAGATGAAAATAGAATAAATTATCGTTTGATTTTCCACAAAAATATTATTTTTTATTTACTAAATTGGTGTTTCTCGTTATTCTGTCCATACAAAAAAACATTCCGATTAGTTAGTCTTGGACAATTGATATGTGAGGGTGTATCTACACCCGAATATGGACCACTTTTCCGATCTTGTCAAATAATAGCCATTCATATAGAATTTGTAGTAATTAGATTGGCTAAGCCATACTTAGCTAATGTAGGAGCGACTGTTCATAATAGTTGTGGAGACATTGTTAAAGAAGGAGATGCATCAATAACATCAATATACGAAAGATTAAGATTTGAAAATATTATTCTTCAAGGTCTTCCTAAGATCGAGCAACTTTTAGAATCCCGCCCTAATACTTCGGTATCAATGGATTTCAAAGACAGTTTTGAAGATCGGAACAACGATGTGACATGGATCTTCGGATACCCTTGGAGTTTCTTTCTCAGCGCTAGAGTAAGTTTAGAACAAAGTCGAATCGATTCGGTTGATCAAATTCAGAAGGGTTATCGATCCCAAGGAGTGAAAATATCCGATAAGCATTTGGAAATTATTGTGCGCCAAATGACATCGAAAATAGTTACTTTAGAAGATGGAATAGCTAATGTTTCTTCACCCGGAGAACCAATAGAAGTTTCACGGGCGCAAAGGATGAATCGTGCTTTGGAAGAAGAGATTCCTTATAAACCTATATTACTGGGAATAACGAAAGCATCTATTAATACTAAGAGTTTCCTTTCAGAAGTGAGTTTCCAAGAGACTACCAGAATATTAGCTAGAGCTGCTATCCGGGGTAAAATTGATCGGTTGAAAGGCTTAAAAGAGAATGTCATTCCTGGTGGAATAGTTCCTGCTGGTACTGGGTATAGAGAAGCAATTTGGCAAGTAACTCCGGAGAAAAAAGGGGGGGGGTTTCTGGGAACAAAGAATAATAAACTATTCATTAACGAGATTAAACACATTTTCTTTTATGGAGAAAAAGAATTCCCTATTTCTTCCAGTAAAAAAACTATTCATGAAGTGTTAGGAACATTAGTATAGTATCCGAAGCGGATTTCAATAAATAACTTTAATGCAAAGTTTATTTTAGTAGGAAGATAAAACTAAATAAATTTTCATTATTTACGAGTGTTTTTTCCATATACTATTATTCGAGAATCATTGGGTTGTTAATAACCGAACGGGACAAAGAAAGAACTCCTTATGTAACAAATTATAAAATATCTACATCTTCTTATTTAGAAGAAGCAGCCATTCCGAAAATACAATTGGCTCAACTGCGAAAAAAGATAAATATCCAGGTGTAATTAAATATGTGACGGGTTTATCCGATGTTGTAACAACTGTTGATTAACGGAAAGATTCTGTTGTTATTCAAGAATGTATAATTTTAAGTATTCCAACCATTTGCTTAGTAGATATACTACGGATTGCGATCCGGATCTTATTACGTATATCCCAATTCCAGCCAATAATAATTCTAGATCTTCAATTGGATGTATCTCAAATAAATTTACGTCAGCGATTCGCGAAGGTCGTGATTTCCAAGAACCCAGGAATTCTTGAGTTAATCACTACTTTCGGACCTGAAAATATATGATATATTTATATAAATATCTTTTCGTTTTCTTAATATATTTTATTTTATTTTATTCGAAAAAGATATTTATATATACATAAAGTGGTCGAAAATCCAAAAGTGAGATATATAAAAAAAAAAGAAAAACAATGGAATCATTTCTTCTTTTTATAGTTAATCTTTAGGAGGAGCAATACGCATATTGCACCATCTCTATCTTCCATTACCACGTTCCAAAATTTGTACGAAATATCCGGTGTGGAAGTAGGTCAACACTTCTATTGGCAAATAGGTAGTTTCCAGGTTCATGGACAAGTACTTATAACCTCTTGGGTTGTAATTACTATTTTATTAAGTTTAGCCATTCTAGCTACTGGAGATCTATAAACCGTTCCGCCAGATGGTCAAAATCTCGTCGAATATGTTCTAGAATTTATTCGGGACTTGGCTAGAACTCAAATTGGAGAAGAGGAATATCGTCCTTGGGTCCCTTTTATTGGGACCATGTTCCTATTTATTTTTGTCTCCAACTGGTCAGGTGCTCTTCTCCCTTGGAAAATCTTTGAGTTACCCCATGGAGAGTTAGCTGCACCTACGAATGATATTAATACTACCGTTGCTTTGGCTTTGCTTACATCGGTAGCATATTTTTATGCAGGTCTTCACAAAAAAGGTTTAAGTTATTTTGGTAAATATATTCAACCAACCGCAATACTTTTACCAATCAATATCTTAGAAGACTTTACTAAACCTTTATCACTTAGCTTTCGACTTTTTGGGAATATATTAGCTGATGAATTGGTGGTTGCTGTTCTTATTTCTTTAGTACCTCTGGTAGTTCCCATACCTATGATGTTCCTAGGATTATTCACAAGTGCTATTCAAGCTTTGATTTTTGCGACTCTAGCCGCAGCTTATATAGGAGAATCCATGGAAGGTCATCATTAGCCGTTGAATAGGCTTTTCAATTGGATAGATGGACACACAATTCTTATTCATCTGTATGGAATATAGACGTAGTCTCTATGTCGAGGTTGAGGTGAAATTTTTATTGGTGTAGATAGTTTTTGGAAAATCAATCACTTTGCTAGATCTAGTTTCTTGAAAAAAGATTGATATCTTCCCGTAAGATAAATCTATTTTTATATATTGATCTTTTTTGATTCTAATATAAATTGATTTTCTCAGGTATAATAGGAATAATATGAACGATCATGAAACTTTTCTTCCATATCAATCAAATTGAATTAGTAAAATCTCTCAATAAAATAAAAGGTTATATGAAAATAACTGAACAAATTAAAAATCGAAGTTAGTTGATTAGAATATTCACCTCTTAATTTAACTGTTCCTCGGTTACAACATAATAGAATAGGTGAAAAAAAAAAATCATACTTATTATACATTATGGATGTAATTCGATTTACATAATTCATGTAATATAAAATGATTAAGTTAGGAAATTGAGATAGAATTGCTATTCGGTCAAATTCATTCTGTATCTCCTCAATATCTGAGTAATATTGAAATATGTAAAAACAATGAATATGTAATCTATTGGATAGACGTAGAGAAGAATGAAAAAGAATATTCTTTTTTATCTTCGTATTCATTATCATCTTTAGCGACACCATCGCTTTAATGAGAAACATCTTGAGTTATTAACTATTTTTATGAAAGATTTTATAATGAGTAAAAGTAGTTAGCAATAGAGGATAGGTTTTCATTAACCATTCCCCAACCTTAGTTGGAGGAGATCGATTACCATATGAACCCCCTGATTTCTGCTGCTTCCGTTATTGCTGCTGGATTAGCTGTAGGTCTCGCTTCTATTGGACCCGGTGTTGGTCAAGGCACCGCTGCGGGTCAAGCTGTAGAAGGTATTGCGAGACAACCAGAAGCTGAAGGTAAAATTCGAGGTACCTTGTTGCTAAGCTTAGCTTTCATGGAAGCTTTAACTATCTATGGACTAGTTGTAGCTCTAGCACTTCTATTTGCAAATCCTTTCGTTTGATCCGAAGAACGGAACGAAGCTCCGTACCTCTTGTTACTAATAATTAATCCCCTTCCTTCTCTATTTAAATTATTCGTCTATTCAGCCGATTCTCTATAGAGGGGGGGGGCTAATAATAATGAGTAAGTAACAAACCTATCCTTTGGTTGAAAAAACCTGACTTTTGTAGCAGAGAGTAGAGCAAGTTATTTGTATTTATATGACCCTATTTTATAAATAGGCGAAACCTCAGACTGAGAAATCTCTCATAATGTCTATTTCAAACTATGTATGATGTTCGGTAGGGTCGAGTGAAAAAACTCTGTAAAACTTGGATAACCTATGACGGGAGAAGAGTATAAAAAATATGATGATTGATCCTGTTATTTTCCCGAGTTACTGGCCTCCTGCCGCGAGTCTCGGCTTAAATACCAACCTTTTAGAAACAAATTTGATTAATTTAGGTGTAGTAATTGGTCTACTAGTTTACTTCGGAAAGGGAGTGTTAAGTAATTTATTGGATAATCGTAAACAGACCATCTTGAATATCATTCGCGATGCAGAAGAACGGTATAAAGAGGCTATTGATAAGCTTAAACAAGCTCATAACCGTTTACAACAGGCAGAAACAAAAGCAGACGAGATTCGCATAAATGGACTATCTCGAATGGAAAGAGAGAAACAAGATCTAATAAATTCCGCTGGTGAAGATTTAAAACGATTAGAAGACTCTAAGAATGCTACTATTCGTTTTGAAGAACAAGGAGCAATTGAACAAGTTCGCCAACAAGTTTCCCGACTTGCATTAGAAAGAGCTCTCAAAGCTTTAAACATTCGTTTGAATAGCGAATTGCACTCACGCATGATTGATCATCATATTGGCCTATCGATGGAGACCCTGGGAAAAAAAACTGATTAGCCTTTTCTTATAGGTTCTATTTTTCAGGAATCATTAACGAACACTAATGGTAAACATTCGACCCGACGAGATTAGCAGCATTATTCTCAAACAAATCGAGCAATATAATCAAGAAGTAAAGGTTATGAATATCGGTACCGTACTCCAAGTAGGGGATGGAATTGCCCGTACTTATGGTCTCGACGAAGTAATGGCAGGGGAATTGGTGGAATTTGGGGATGGTACAGCAGGAATTGCTTTAAATTTGGAATCAGACAACGTTGGAATTGTATTAATGGGTGATGGATTGGCTATACAAGAAGGCAGTTCTGTAAAAGCGACAGGTAAAATTGCTCAGATACCAGTAAGTGACGCTTATTTGGGTCGCGTCGTAAACGCTTTAGCTCAACCTATTGATGGCAAAGGTCAAATTCCAGCTTCTGAATTTAGACTAATTGAATCTCCCGCTCCGGGCATTATTTCGAGACGTTCCGTGTATGAACCCATGCAAACAGGTCTTATTGCTATTGACTCTATGATTCCCATTGGACGCGGTCAACGAGAATTAATTATTGGGGACAGACAAACTGGTAAAACAGCAGTAGCTACAGATACTATTTTGAATCAGAAAGGTCAAAATGTAATATGTGTCTATGTAGCTATCGGTCAAAAAGCCTCTTCTGTGGCTCAGGTAGTTAATAACTTTGAGGAACGGGGAGCAATGGAATATACTATTGTGGTAGCAGAAACTGCGAATTCTCCTGCTACATTGCAATATCTTGCCCCTTACGTGGGAGCAGCTTTAGCAGAATACTTTATGTATCGTAAACAACATACTCTAATCATTTACGATGATCTTTCTAAGCAAGCACAAGCTTATCGACAGATGTCCCTTTTATTAAGAAGACCACCCGGTCGAGAAGCTTATCCAGGAGACGTTTTCTATTTGCATTCCCGTCTTTTGGAAAGAGCGGCTAAATTAAGTTCTCAACTAGGTGAGGGAAGTATGACTGCTCTGCCTATAGTCGAAACCCAAGCCGGAGATGTTTCGGCTTATATTCCTACTAATGTGATTTCCATTACCGACGGACAAATATTTTTATCAGCTGATTTGTTTAATGCCGGAATTCGACCCGCAATTGATGTGGGTATTTCTGTATCTAGAGTAGGATCCGCAGCTCAAATTAAAGCTATGAAACAAGTAGCTGGAAAATTAAAATTGGAATTGGCTCAATTTGCAGAGCTAGAAGCCTTTGCACAATTTGCTTCTGACCTTGATAAAGCTACTCAAAATCAATTAGCTAGAGGTCAACGATTACGTGAGTTGCTCAAACAATCTCAAGCAGCTCCCTTGGCGGTGGAGGAACAAGTAGCTACTATTTACGCTGGAGTCAACGGATATTTAGATATACTGGAAATCGGACAAGTTAAAGGATTTCTTGTTCAGTTACGCGAGTATTTAATAACTAATAAACCTCAGTTTGCGGAAATCATACGTTCTACTAAGGCGTTCACGGAACAAGCGGAAATCCTTCTGAAGGAAGCCATTAAGGAACATACTGAATTTTTCCTACTTCAGGAACAAAAATAAATATATGATTTTATGATAATACGAGGGAGCTAGGAAAAAGCTCTTTTCCGGCTCTCCCCATTCACACGGGGAGAAAAAAAGCACATTGAAAGGTTTTTATTAAGCATAAAATAGTTTTATCCAAGAAGATATTACGTCCAATAGGATTTGAACCTATACCGGAAGTTTAGAAGACTTCTGTCCTATCCATTAGACTATGGACGCTTTTATTTCTTTCCCCTTTCTCACGATGAAGAAGGGGAAAGAAAATCTGTTGTGAATGAAACAACTCACGGCATGGCTGTAAACAAAGATCTATTAGTAATAGGAAATTTTTTAAACTTATTGATCTTTCTTATTAAATAAAAAAAAAATTTATTTAATAAGTAAGCTCTTTCGATGGAAGAGCGGGTAGCGGGAATCGAACCCGCATCATTAGCTTGGAAGGCTAAGGGTTATAGTCGACATTAATTTTGGATCAATTAATGCCTCTAATTCAGAACCGAACATGAAAGTCTCTCTTCATTCGGCTCCCTTATGGAGTGGAGTATAAAGTAAGAAAAGAGATTCTTTTCTTAAATTGAAAACCGAGTATTGGATGATAAAAAAGATTTTTATCTAATCGATGGTATCGGGGAAGTCGCATCCATAACATCTATGTCAGTTTTTTCATTTTAAATGAAGAAATACTTTTTAGATGATCCTTCTAAAAAAAAATTTAAATCTCAATAATTGATTAAATAGAATGATGAATTAAATGATAAATTTTTTCTAGTTACTTCGTTCCTTGTTTCTATTGGCTCCAATCTTTAGGGGAATATTTTCCACCGAGCTTTAAACGGAAATGCTGATAGCTCTGGCAAACCAAAATTATCATTTTATAGCTATCCGGCTTGAATTTTCGAACAAAAAGAATTCAAGATTTAGTTGCGATGAAAAGAATACCTTTGATTTCTATCCATGGATTCTTGACGAATCAATCTCATAAGATTGATTTAGCTTCAAAATCATTCCGCCTTGCTATTTTTCAATCCGAAAAAGTAGAATCATTGATTATTATTTTCATGGGAATGATGCTCTTCCTATGGCATTCATAGGAAAGGATTTGAACCTTTGTAAGAATAGGGTTGTCAATTGGAACGTTGATCAATTAATATAAAAGACCCTTCAACTATCCAATAACTTTTGGTTTGAACGAATCGCACTTTTACCACTAAACTATACCCGCTATGATTTGATAGTAGCATAAAATTATATTATTTGTCCAATAATAAGTAAAAATAGAAAGCCTTTCCTTTTCCTTATTGATGGATGGAATACAGTATTACTTTATCTTCAGACCCCATCCCCGGAGATCCAATACCTCGAACCCTTACTTTAACTTCCGGAGATGGCATATTGGGATTACAAATTGCCTTTGCGAGCTGCTAATAGAGCAATTACTAATGGACCCGATACGACTATCAGAGCCAGAACAGTAAGCTGTGCAATAACTTCCAAATTCATTCCTGTTTAACCTCTCTATTTCCAATTTGATTTCATAGAATCGATGAATTCTTCTTTTTTCTTTTTTTTTTTCTATCAATGAAGAAAAAATAAATATATATATTTTTTTTTCGAATGATATATTATCGTAAATATATATATATGATCTATCTAATTTGAATTGGGAGGATCTATAGCCATAAAGAGCTAGTATTGGTACAATGATAGAAAGCCTATCCATTTGAATTTACGAAATTTAAACCATGGATGTGGGTGAAAATTTGGACCAACCCGTGCGTGGTTCATATTACGAATATTCGGGGAGAAAATGAGGGGATGACATCAATCTCGGACAGTCAAATTATCTTAGTCCTTGTAAGTGCTTTAACAACAAGTTTTTTAGCTTTGAGACCGGGTAATGAATTGTATAATTGATAAGAACCATTTGCTTTTACGTCCAAGGGGTAGCCTGGCCAGTTTTTGGCCAGGCCGATGGAATAATATATAGACTAATTTTGATGAAATGAATAATGCAAGTGTTTTTTGTCGAGAATGCTTATACTCATTCCCGTAACCATTATATTATAGTAGCTATATATCCGGTAGAATCTATTTTGGAGAATATAGACTTTGGCTCTAGCATCATGTTAAAGTAAGAATACTTCCCTGCTCGGGGAGATGGCCGAGTGGACTAAAGCGGCGGATTGCTAATCCGTTGTACGATCATTCGTACCGAGGGTTCGAATCCCTCTCTCCCCGTTTACTAACTAAATATTTATCTTATGAATCCATAGAATCTCTGTAATTATTCTTTACGTCCGGGATTACGTCCAGGATCATTTGATAGGAATCCGAAAACGGAAAGAGAAACAAGAAAAATGACCACTGTGTAAACGAGCAGCTTGAGAGTAAGCATGACGTAATCTCCGGGATCATTGCGTTACTAGGAGTAGGATGGAGTAAATTAGAAATTCCTATACTATACCACCTTTATTTGAATAAAATAAAAGAAAAATTTTTATTTTAATGAAACAAAAATGATTTTTTATATTGATTATCATAGCCGATTAAAATGAATTGAGGAAAGAGGGATTTGAACCCCCGTCGACTCGGTTCCTCCGGTTAAAATGAGCCAGCCCCGGGATCGCCGCAATCGACCTTCTCCAAAAACCTTCTTTTTTTTAAGGTAATTTTGGTAGTTCGATTAGAAAGGGTGAATAAGACAGGTAAGTTATTCGAAAGAAAGGGGAAAATAAATATGTAATAATATATATATATATTACATATTTATTTATATATTATCGGAAACTCACGGAGGCTTGCCGGACAAAGGCTAGGGGGAAAAGGAACAACGGTATGATCGGCATTATATCCACAATCGGATCGAAAATAGCATAAGCTTCGGGTGATTTAGCCAAAACGGTGCCACTTAAAAAAGTGGTGTTTCCTGGATAGGTTTCAAACATAACTAACATTTTTTCTCCGAAAAAAAAAAAAAAAGAAAGATTATTACAGGGGTTCAGCACGGCACGAAAGGAACCAACCTCATAAATTCTTGATGAAAGTTTTTCAGTACATTCCACTACGTACGCACGGGTTGGTTCCTCCGGGCCCAGCCCCATATTTGCACGATCTCCCTCCCAGTGAAATATATGAAAGAAAAATAAAATCAATATTTTTTCTATTCCGTTCAATTTTATCAAGAATCCTTCTTTTATTCTATCCCATCCCTTTTTGTTTTCGCAATTAATCTATTTCTACTTAACAATCTATTTTATTTCATAGAAACGAATAAATCTTGGACTTAGATTTAGTCCGAATAGATTGACAACAACCTTAATATCGGGATTGAATAGCATCGGATATATCTCGTATGGGGCGTGGCCAAGTGGTAAGGCACCGGGTTTTGGCCCTGGTACTCGGAGGTTCGAATCCTTCCGTCCCAGGTTTCTCCGATGAAATAAAAAAAGAGTCCTCTTGGAAGGGAATGAAACGAACATTCCAATTTTCTACTATTTATTATTTGTAGTAGTATATTCTCTGAATCATCTTACGACAATAGTATAGGTATGGCAAGCAGAATCTCTGCGGAGTAGAATAGGGAAAATAGAAAAAGAATCTTCTTCATGAAATTAGCCTATTGGTTGTATGCCGGCCCTGCTCATATCGGAACTCTTCGAGTAGCCAGTTCCTTCGAAAACGTGCATGCTATTATGCATGCTCCTCTGGGAGATGACTACTTTAATGTAATGCGTTCCATGCTGGAAAGAGAGAGGGATTTTACTCCCGTAACTGCTAGCATAGTAGATCGCCATGTATTAACACGCGGATCCCAAGAGAAAGTTGTTGATAATATTATTCAGAAAGAAAAAGAAGAACGTCCTGATTTGATTATATTAACACCTACCTGTACTTCTAGTATCTTACAGGAAGATCTACAAAACTTTGTGGATAGGGCATCTATTGCTTCTGATTCTGATGTAATTCCAGCCGATGTGAATCATTATCGAGTCAATGAACTTCAGGCAGCGGATAGAACTTTGGAACAAGTGGTTCGATATTATTTGGGTAAGGCTCGTAGACAAGGAAAAATGGATCGATCTATAACAGATATACCTTCCGCAAATATTATCGGTATTTCTACGCTGGGCTTCCACAATCAACATGATTGTCGCGAATTAAAACGTTTATTACAGGATCTGGGTATTGAAATTAATCAAGTAATTCCCGAAGGGGGATTTGTAGAAGATCTCCAAAATTTACCAAAGGCTTGGTTTAATTTTGTTCCTTATCGTGAAATTGGCTTAATGACAGCAATATATTTGGAGAAAGAATTTGGAATGCCTTACATATCTACAACTCCTATGGGAGTTATAGATACGGCTGAGTTTATTCGACAAATACAATGGCATGTTAATAAATGGACTCCTGCTTTTTCCAATAAAACAGTTGATTATGAAGATTATATTGATCAACAAACCAGATTTGTTTCTCAAGCCGCTTGGTTCTCAAGATCCATCGATTGCCAAAATTTTGTAGGAAAAAAGGCAGTTGTTTTTGGTGATGCAACTCATGCTGCTTCAATAACTAAGATACTTGCTCGAGAGATGGGGATTCGTGTGTGTTGTACGGGTACCTATTGCAAACACGATGCAGAATGGTTTAACGAACAAGTTTGGAGTCTCTGTGATGAAGTACTTATTACAGATGATCATATTGAAGTAGGGGATATGATCGCTCGTGTAGAACCATCCGCCATATTTGGTACTCAGATGGAACGTCATATTGGTAAACGTCTTGATATTCCTTGTGGAGTTATTTCTCCACCAGTTCATATCCAAAATTTCCCATTGGGATATCGGCCTTTTTTAGGTTATGAGGGTACTAATCAAATAGCCGATTTAGTTTATAACTCATATACTTTGGGCATGGAAGACCATCTTTTAGATATTTTTGGTGGTCATGATACTAAAGAAGTTATTACTAAATCATTATCCGCAGAAACGGATTTGATTTGGAATTCCGAGAGTCAATTGGAATTAAGTAAAATTCCTGGCTTTGTTAGGGGCAAGATTAAAAGAAAGACTGAGAAGTTTGCAAGACAGAGTGGTATTACAAACATTACTGTCGAAGTAATGTATGCAGCTAAGGAATCATTGAGTACTTGAAACATTACATTGGGAACCTTCTCTCTATCCTTCCCATCCACCTATAGTATAACATAAGACTAAAAACTTCATTTCATAAAAATATAATAGAATAAAAACTCATGTCATTTATTCCATATATTCCTACAACATATTCATTTACACCTTTATCTGAATCTTAAAGAAAGATTATGGTAAAACTTCGTTTAGAATAATATGGTAGAAAGCGACGTGCAACTTGAATATCATGATCAGTTTCGTGGAAAATCTGCCATTCCCTATCCGAATTAAATATCTCAACATACGTTTCCAAACACAATCTTTTTTTTTAGTGAGGCTCGCGTAACAACGTAGAATCTTCTTTATAACCTACGAGTTAGGAGATATAATCTAAAGTTAACGTAGAGCAAAAAAGCTATTGAAACTTTGTCCAACTTTTAAAAAATTAAATTTACTAAATTAGTAAAGAGATTCTTACTTATCAAACAAATAACTCAAATTTTTTAATTTTCAATAAGTTGATCGAACAGTGTAATAATTAAAAATTGTTATGATTGATTACAGTGAATGAAAGAAATTGAAATTACTTTCATTTCCCCTGCCTCAATCGAAAAAATAGTCAAAGTAAAGTGGGCTTCCTACGATCATGAGGATCGATTTAAGAACGATAAAATCCTATTTGATTGTTTAAACGACTAGATTTAGATGAAATTAAAGACGACTCAATAGAGTAGAGAGAACACACTAATTCCAAACGTGGAAAAAACATACCGTATGTATAGGGATAACCTACCTTCATTTTAATTCTGCCGAAGCGAAGTCATTATTGATTGATTGAGCCGTACGGGGGAAAACTTCGTATAGAAGAAAGCTCAACCTGCAGAGATTGTTGGATAAGGGATAACCACCCGCCTTAAAGCAAGGATATTTGAATAAATCAAAGCTAATTGAGATGGTTATGAGTTCAATGCTTGATCCCATTTTTCCAAAACCTATTATATGTTCGTTTAGTAGAGTAGTCTTCGTTACAATGGGTTAGGTAAAGATTGCGTTTATGTTTAATACAACCTATTTTTCGTTTTACCAAAATAGATCTAAAATCAAGTTAATAATATCGAGAAATAGCTAAATGAAATAATGAGAGGCCGGATAGAAGATATGGGGGAGGGGGGAGCTTATCGTTCCGTCAAGTCATTTCTTCCCATTAAATTTAAATGGGGGAGAAAGAACAAAAATAATTTATCCATCTCCGCTCCAGGAGGTGGTCCGATCCGTCCCCTGTTGAACTCCCGGTCGACTAGCTTCCTTCTAACTAACCCTATCATTATAGATTCTTTTGCTTTCTACGGAATAAGAAGAAAAAATAGAAAAATCGTAAATCCTGAAGTAATTAATAAAAAAAAAAAAAAATAAAATAAAAAGAAAGAAGAATTTCTCTCTCAACTTGACTTACTCTGATTTATATTCTCAAGATTCATTTATTCCTTTTCATCCATTCTTCCAGTATACTCTATTATTTTATTCTCAGGGTTGCTAACCCAACGGTAGGGTAATTGGCTCCCAAAAGTTTTATAAGACTACGATTAATCGACCTAGCGGAAAAAAAAAAGTAGTTTCATTACAGAATTTTTATCAAGCTTAATTTGATCAAAATCTCTTTGTTAGTATCATAATGGAAGGAAAAGATTCGGATTGCTTTGTGAAAAAAGATCCACTGCTCAAGCGGAAAAAAAAAGTTAATGGATAAGGCTAGATGGCTTGAATCATAGGTGGAACCAGAAGAACGAGCTCCCGTTTATTCAAAGATCCCATTTCATATTCTCCTTACTAATGGGATCTTGGAAGTTAGGAGTAAATTAGTAACCAATATGAGAGAGAAGGATTGTTCCTACAAGAAGGGTATTCTTATTAGAAATGAATCTTGAATATTCGGATAAATAAATAGAAAAAAAAAAAAAAATAAATACAAATGTGTAAAAGAATAACCAGTGTACTGACTAAATAAAGTGATTTATAGGTCAGGTAAGCGATCAGTTTGCAAAAAGAGATCCATTTTTCGAAAAGATTAATGCTTTTTTACAAGGAATCAAATAAGTTTTAGATAAAAATATTTGATATCTTTTTTTATCTCTGAATAAATGAAAATAAATCTATCCGATCTTCACGTGGATCGCACTATGCATCATTTCTCATCCCAAGGAGTTATTCATATGAGAACCATAGCTTGGGTTTTATCTGAAATAAAGAAGCTACGAAGAAATCAAAAAAATATCTTGTGGCAGCAACGCTTTTTATATAAGCTTCTCCTTCATGATGATATTTACGCAATTGCTTATAATTGTTTTTCAAATAAATTGAGTTTAAAACGAAAAGAGGATTCAGGCCCAAGCAACAATCATTTAAGTTTCATAATCATAGAGCGTCTAATTGGTAGAATACGTCAACAAGACCTTCCAGATACTTTTTTATCTTTATCAAGGAAGCATCTTGGAAGGAAGGGTGATAAAAAAAATAAATCTTTCGATTACTATATCAATTCTTCTTGTGGATCAATTCGAGAAGGTCCGACTATAGTTCTGCAAATCCATTTCTTGATGCAATTTCAACCCTTGCTAAGGGAAACGAATGAATGGAATAGTTTTCGATCTATTCATTCCATATTTCCTTTCATGGAGGATCATTTTTTGTATTCCTATTGTTTCTTAGGTACTAAATTACCCTATTCTCTTCATCCAGAAGTACTTATTCGAATTTTTCGTCGACGGATTTAAGATGCTCCCTTTCTACACCTATTACGATTTATTCTCCACGAACAACAAAATCTAATTATCTCAAATACACCCATCTTTTTATCTCCAAGAGAAACAAATAGGTTATCCATATTTTTATGGAATTACTATATATATGAATCCGAATCTACTTTAGTTTACCTTTGGAAAAAAACCTTACATTTTGAATCGTTCTCCGCTTCACCCGATCAAGCTAACTCTATTCAAAAGATCGAGCATATTGCAAAGCCATCATATGTTGCGAAGCCACCATGGATGATTACTCCACCGGAAAAAATCTATTTTTTCGTGAAAAAACCTTCCATTCATTATGCAAGATATGAAAACAATTACATGGTAGCTTTGAAAGGTACTAAATATTTAGCCCAGAGATGGAAGCATTTTTTCTTAAGACTTTGGCAATATCGTTTTCATTTTTGGTTTCAACCATACAGGATACGCATTCAAAAATCATCCAAAGATTGTTTTCCTTTTTTGGGTTATATCCTAGGTATTGGACCCAAAATCACCACAGTTCAAGCCGAAATGGTGGACGATTTACCCATTGCTACCAGTCTTCCTACCAGAGAATTGTGTGCTATAACTCCAATTTCCGATCTAATCGGATTATTAGCCAAAGAAAAATTTTGCAATACTTTGGGACATCCAATTGGTAAATTAGCTTGGACTACTCTAAGAGATGATGACATTCTCAACCGATTCGATCAAATTTGGAAAAATATCGGCTATTATTATAGTGGATGTTCAAATAAAGAGGGGTTGTATCAAATACAATATATACTTCGATTTTCATGTGCGAAAACTTTGGCTTGTAGGCATAAAAGTACAATACGCGTTGTGTGGAAAAAATATGGTTCAAAACTGTTTCCGAGATCCTCTTTTTCGGAGAAACCAGAGTTAATATCCCCGTTTCTCCCCAAGGTTCATTATCATAAAAAAAAATTTTGGTATTTGGATATTATCCAAATAAATTCTTTAGCAAATTCGTTGCAAAAAAGAGATATACTCGAATCCGAAACTGATTCTACTAACGAGAGGCTCGTCGGGCAATTCAATTGCCGAGACTCAAGATAATCTTGTGAAAGAACTGAAGTGTGATGAGATTATAGGTACGTACATAGCATAGAGAGAGCCATGTGCAATGAAAATTGCAAACGCGGAAACCCGGCCCCCAGAGGAGATTAATTCACCCACTTTCATCCGATCAATTGGGTTCGAGCCCCGGCCCCGGTCAACCCGAACCCAATTGATCGGATTCAATTCATACTTTTTTCTTTCTCTCACACTTTAAATTTGAAATAGTATATAATGGGTATGTTTCCCTATTGATGAGATGAAGACGAAATGATATTTGTTATGTCGTCATTAATGCGAGTAAGTTAAGTTATGTAACATAGGCTACTTATGTCACCCCCAATCATTTAATTACTTACTGTTTTACGTATTTAAGAATCTGGATCTCTGAAGAAAAAACGGGGGGTTGACAACAAGGGGGTAACTCCGTATAATATAGAATAACAAGCATACAAAATAGAATATTTGTGCTTGGGTAATAATTCTTATTCAACAAGCCAAATTTTACCATGACCGCAATTATAGAGAGACGCGAAAGCGAGAGCCTATGGGGTCGCTTCTGCAATTGGATTACCAGCACCGAAAACCGTCTTTACATTGGATGGTTTGGTGTATTGATGATTCCTACCCTACTAACTGCAACTTCTGTATTCATCATTGCTTTTATCGCAGCTCCTCCAGTGGATATTGACGGTATCCGTGAGCCCGTTTCCGGTTCTCTCCTTTACGGAAACAATATCATCTCTGGTGCCATCATCCCAACTTCTGCAGCTATCGGTTTACACTTCTACCCTATCTGGGAAGCAGCTTCCGTTGATGAATGGCTATACAATGGTGGTCCCTACGAACTAATCGTTCTTCACTTCCTACTTGGTGTAGCTTGCTACATGGGTCGTGAATGGGAACTCAGCTTCCGTCTGGGTATGCGTCCCTGGATTGCTGTTGCATATTCAGCTCCCGTTGCAGCCGCTACCGCTGTTTTTTTAATCTACCCCATCGGTCAGGGAAGCTTCTCCGATGGTATGCCTCTGGGAATCTCTGGTACCTTCAACTTCATGATTGTGTTCCAAGCTGAACACAACATCCTTATGCATCCATTTCATATGTTGGGTGTAGCTGGTGTATTCGGTGGCTCTTTATTCAGTGCTATGCATGGTTCTCTAGTAACTTCAAGTTTGATCCGAGAAACCACGGAGAATGAATCTGCTAATGCAGGTTATAAGTTTGGTCAAGAGGAAGAAACCTATAACATCGTAGCTGCTCACGGTTACTTTGGCCGGTTGATCTTCCAATACGCTAGCTTTAACAACTCCCGTTCTCTACACTTCTTCTTGGCTGCTTGGCCTGTAGTAGGTATTTGGTTCACCGCGTTGGGCATCAGCACCATGGCTTTCAACCTAAATGGTTTCAACTTCAACCAATCTGTAGTTGACAGCCAAGGTCGTGTAATCAATACCTGGGCTGACATTATCAACCGTGCCAACCTTGGTATGGAAGTTATGCACGAACGTAACGCTCACAACTTCCCTCTAGATTTAGCTTCTGTTGAAGCTCCTTCCGCAAACGGTTAATTAATGTCTCTACAGATTCCTAGTTATTATCGATAAAAAGATAGTAACTCAGTCATAACTTTTCAACCTTAACATTGAAAGTTAGGATCAAACAGGGGGTTCTCGGAGAAAGATAATGACCCTGGTTAATTGAAAGGGAGACCGCGGGGGTCCCTGCTGCTTAAAGGGGCCGGGCCTCTAGAGAGTCCCTAGAAAGGGAAGGGGGGATCTCAAAAATCCCCCCTAACCACCTTCAGGGTCATTATCATATCCGAATGGAATGAATGAGTAGAAGGGGGGCGGACGTAGCCAAGCGGATTAAGGCAGTGGATTGTGAATCCACCACGCGCGGGTTCGAGCCCCGTCGTTCGCCTGCGTTTATGAAAAGAATTCCGGTAATTGGTTGAAAAAATAAGAGAAGACTTAGTCTATATTTAGAAAATTAGATAAGGTATAGAGAATTTTAGTGGTGAAATGGTGGACACACGAGATTCGGAATCCCGTAAGAGCATGGGGTCCGAGTCCACTTTAAGTAAGTGAGGTTTTGCTAAATGGCGAAACTACCCTAGTTCCTTTTTAATAAATGAATTCTGAATCAAAATAATTTGGTGATTCGGGATTGACGGGGCTCGAACCCGCAACTTCCGTCTTGACAGGGCGGTACTCTAACCGATTGAACTACAATCCCATTAAAAACAGTTTAGTTATTGTGTCGATCAAAAACTTATGTGTCAAATATATTCTTTACAATTATCGTAATTGTTATGTCTGGGTGGAATTAGAATAGATACGTTTCTCTACGAATGGGACCATATCGATAGACGAAAACGAAACGGGATCTTTGTTATTGAAGCAGTAATCCCATTATGGAGCAGAATAAATAGTAATCTTTTCTTGATGCTGAATGTTCAGATCAACCATAGAAAGAAACTTCATATAATAAATTGATTGAATAATGAATGGATTGATAAGTTGACATGACATTGGGTCGAGCTGGATTTGAACCAGCGTAGGCATTGCCAGCGGATTTACAGTCCGTCCCCATTAACCACTCGAGCATCGACCCAGTCAGTTGGAAGGGGGAAGAAAGGCTTTTACCCCTCCCCTCTCCCTTATATCGGGATGGAAATAGAAACGGGTGCGGAAAGTTCTCGGGATATTTGTGATTCCAAAAACTTTTAGTACCCCCAGGGGAATTCGAATCCCCGTCACCTCCGTGAAAGAGAGATGTCCTGGGCCTCTAGACGATGGGGGCTTATCCTTATCCTTATGTTACTCAATTCATTATTTACTGTCAATAGTATGGTTCATTTCATTCCAATAATATTTCCAATTATTAGTTTCGTTTTCACCTGCGGGAGATGGATGGGCTAACATCTGAGGTTCACACATTCCACCCAGTGATATATATATATTATTTGAAGCCGAGCTTTGTTTCCCACCTCCGATAATTTAGGTACTTTGAATCCAGTTTTATGCTATATCAGAGGAAACTTATATTTATTATACGAATAACGTCTTATCTATTTGGATTCATTATTGAATATTACAAGATTTTAATCAACAATCAATAGTTTATTTATTAGGTCTTATTTCCTCGATCAGATTGGACGAAACAACTTGCTCATTCAAAAATCTACGAAGTTTTTGAATATAAATTGTATTTAAAACCTTCTATATTCGAGTATGAAGCAAGTTCGGAGCAGGGGTTAAATATAAAAAAAAGGTAATTTTTTTTATTCAATATATATAAGTCAGGGCGAACTTACCTTTCTCATAGAAGATTAACTGTGGTTCATTCCATAATATTATATTCTCCCTCTAGAGAATCAATACGCCTTTTACTCGCCCATCTCATTCTAGAACATAATGTTATGTTTGTCATTAAATACCTACTATATCCTAGTTTATTTCCATAGTTACTGCTAGGTCAAATGGTAGAAACTTAATTTTATTATAATTTGTTTATGAAATAATATTTTGGACTTTGGGGTGGGAAGGGAAAGGGAACATATGCTTTATTTTTCCTCCTCCGCGGGAGAATAAAGAAAGTAATCCCTTTTCGAACTAACTTTATCACCATCTTTATCTCCTACAATCTATTTCTCCTAATTGAAACACCTCGAGGTGACTAATTATTTCCAGGGTCGAAATGACCATTCCGTACGGAAATAATTAATCGAGTTGCCCATACATAGCATCTTCCCGGAGAGGAGGTTAAAGAATTTAATTAAGAATCATATGATGTGCAATGGAATTGGAAAAATCTGAGAAGGATCCGCATTACGGAAATGACCAATAAATGATTCTAATACTAATAATAAAGTAAATAATAATGAAAATAAAATTAGAGTCGATTTTATTGGTTCTAGGTTTTGACGATCCACATGGATTGCATTAACTAAATGACTTGCATAACCTATATGATTTTTATTATTCACTTCTATGCATATGGAAAGATTGGACCAGAAATAAGCTATATATTATTATGAACTAGTTGACATTTTCCTGATTTTTAAATCAAACTATATTTGTTCTTGCAATAATACAATTCTTTCCCTCAAAGAAGCCCTTTTAACTCAGTGGTAGAGTAACGCCATGGTAAGGCGTAAGTCATCGGTTCAAATCCGATAAAGGGCTTCCATATTTTATCCATAGCCATAGAAGGTATTCTATTCCATTTTATATCATCCTGGATGAGAATCCACTCATGAACACTTAATGAATTGGAATAGTCAGATGAGAAGGAAAGTTTTATAAAAAAACATAATAATTTGAATAATTACAATTTAAAATTTATAATTCTAATTCTCTATATTGAACAAAAATAATATATAGTGGTCTTATAAGTTTCCATTTTTTAGCAACTCGGGAGTGGAGTATTATTGCTCCACCCAGTCCGACTCTCGTGGATAATTGCGTGGAAATATCTATTAGCTCATAACATGATGGATTACCTATTTTGGTACGAACCGGGAGGAAAGAAAGAATGAATGGGGCATTAGTTAAGGTTAGTCAAGAGTTAGGAGCTTTCCATCATATATATACGATCGATGTATGTCCGAAGAAAGGAATGAAATTGTAAGGGATGGTGTAATTAGGGGTTTTTTGGCCCCCCGAGAATTAATCCCTTAGATCAGATCAACAGGGGAAATTATGAATAATATAATGAATGATCAATATTTGATCAAAAAAATCCCTTTATTTTATGAGGGTGAGCGGGGGAAATGGAAAGTGAGAAAGATCATCAATTTTCTGAAAATAGTAAACTTGACTTATTATATTGTATATAAGTTGGCTACCCTAATATCAAAATTGACTCAAAATCGTAAATGTGAATTTTATATCAAAGATAAGTCTGGAATCAAATCAGGCTTTTCAAAATGAAAAAGAATTTAATTTTTCATTCACATTAAAATGTTTAAATTTTGAGAATTGAATCCCGCCTCTTTCCCCTCTTTCCTTCTCCTACTGCTTGCTCCCCATAAGTTGAAAAGTCTCTTGGTTTATAAATACATATGTATATATATCCTATTTTTTACGGAAGGAGAATATAAAATAGATGCATCCCGATGAAATAAGGATAAGAGATGTTACTTCTATTATTCGAACAGATCTAAGAAGGGTATTCAAAGAATTTCAATAATATTGGGTTAAAGGGACATCAAAAGGAAGGGGAATCAATCCTTGTGGGAAAAAATACTAGGGAGAAAAGAAAAGCTTACCTACCCTCTAAAAGGTCTTTGCTAAGTCCGTTTCGAGACCAGACAAAGATTCATTCTATCTATATCGAATGCTTTGAACCAACAAATGGACTATGATGATACATTTACAAAATTGATCAGAGAATTCTTTGGAGGGGGCAAAGAAAGAAAAAGGATCGTCCGTGGATGATTGAATATGATATCTTTCAATGATTCGATAGTGATAAGGTGCCCAAAAATGGTTGAAATAGTTGAATGGGAGAATCACTATGACTATAGCCATTGGAAAGTTTTCCAAAGAGCAAAAAGGTTTATTTGATAACATGGACGACTGGCTAAGGAGAGATCGTTTTGTATTCGTGGGTTGGTCTGGTCTATTGCTTTTTCCCTGTGCCTATTTTTCTCTGGGTGGATGGTTTACGGGTACAACCTTTGTAACCTCATGGTATACTCACGGATTGGCTAGTTCTTATTTGGAAGGTTGTAACTTTCTGACTGCCGCAGTTTCTACTCCTGCTGATAGTTTAGCACACTCTTTGCTGCTATTATGGGGTCCTGAAGCACAGGGAGACTTTACTCGTTGGTGCCAATTGGGTGGTTTATGGACCTTCGTTGCTCTACACGGTGCCTTTGGTTTAATAGGTTTCATGTTGCGCCAATTTGAACTTGCTCGATCTGTACAATTGCGTCCCTACAACGCAATTGCATTCTCTGGTCCAATTGCTGTTTTTGTTTCTGTATTCCTGATCTATCCATTGGGCCAGTCTGGTTGGTTCTTCGCACCCAGCTTCGGTGTAGCAGCTATCTTCCGATTTATCCTTTTTTTCCAGGGTTTCCACAATTGGACTTTAAACCCATTTCATATGATGGGAGTCGCTGGAGTATTGGGTGCTGCTCTTCTATGTGCTATTCACGGTGCTACTGTGGAAAATACTCTATTCGAGGATGGTGATGGTGCAAATACATTCCGTGCTTTTAACCCAACTCAATCTGAAGAGACTTACTCCATGGTTACTGCTAATCGTTTCTGGTCCCAAATTTTCGGTGTTGCTTTCTCCAACAAACGTTGGTTACATTTCTTCATGTTATTCGTACCCGTAACTGGTTTATGGATGAGTGCTATCGGAGTAGTTGGTCTAGCCTTGAATCTGCGGGCATATGACTTTGTCTCTCAGGAGATCCGTGCAGCAGAAGATCCTGAGTTTGAAACTTTCTACACCAAAAATATTCTTTTGAACGAAGGTATTCGTGCTTGGATGGCGGCCCAGGATCAGCCTCATGAAAACCTTGTATTCCCCGAGGAGGTTCTACCCCGTGGAAACGCTCTTTAATGGAACCTTGGCTTTAGGTGGTCGTGATCAAGAAACCACTGGCTTTGCTTGGTGGGCCGGTAATGCCCGACTTATAAACTTATCTGGTAAATTACTTGGTGCCCACGTGGCTCATGCCGGATTGATTGTGTTCTGGGCTGGAGCGATGAACTTATTTGAAGTAGCTCATTTCGTACCGGAAAAGCCTATGTATGAACAAGGTTTAATTCTACTTCCCCATCTGGCTACTTTGGGATGGGGAGTAGGTCCTGGCGGAGAAGTTGTAGATACCTTCCCATACTTTGTATCCGGAGTACTTCACTTAATCTCTTCCGCAGTTTTAGGTTTTGGGGGTGTTTATCACGCACTTATCGGACCCGAAACTTTAGAAGAATCCTTTCCATTTTTCGGTTATGTATGGAAAGATAAGAACAAAATGACCACTATTTTAGGTATTCACCTAATCTTGCTAGGTGTTGGTGCTCTCCTTCTAGCGTTCAAAGCCTTGTATTTTGGGGGCGTATATGACACTTGGGCTCCCGGTGGTGGAGATGTAAGGAAAATAACAAATCTTACCCTTAGTCCAAGTGTTATATTCGGTTATTTACTCAAATCACCTTTTGGTGGAGAAGGTTGGATTGTTAGTGTAGACAATTTGGAAGATATAATTGGGGGACATGTTTGGTTAGGTTCCATTTGTATTTTCGGTGGAATCTGGCACATTCTAACCAAACCTTTCGCATGGGCTCGTCGTGCTTTCGTATGGTCTGGAGAAGCTTACTTGTCTTATAGTTTAGGGGCTCTTTCCGTCTTTGGTTTTATCGCTTGTTGCTTCGTTTGGTTTAACAATACAGCTTATCCTAGCGAATTTTATGGTCCTACCGGTCCGGAGGCCTCTCAAGCTCAAGCTTTTACCTTTCTGGTTAGAGACCAACGCCTTGGAGCTAACGTAGGTTCTGCTCAAGGACCCACTGGTTTAGGTAAATACCTTATGCGTTCCCCCACTGGAGAGATTATTTTTGGGGGAGAAACGATGCGCTTCTGGGATCTTCGTGCTCCATGGTTGGAACCCCTAAGGGGTCCTAATGGTTTGGATTTAAATAAGTTGGAAAAAGACATACAGCCTTGGCAGGAACGACGCTCGGCGGAATATATGACTCATGCTCCTTTAGGTTCTTTAAATTCCGTAGGTGGAGTAGCTACTGAGATTAATGCAGTGAACTATGTTTCTCCTCGGAGTTGGTTAGCTACCTCCCATTTTGTTCTAGGATTCTTTTTCTTTGTAGGTCATTTATGGCATGCAGGAAGAGCTCGTGCAGCTGCAGCCGGATTTGAAAAAGGAATTGACCGTGATTCCGAACCTGTCCTTTCTATGACACCCCTTAACTAGAGGAGTGAATAGGAATAAGTAAGCTGGAATTACAGCTCAGCTAAGAAAAAGCTTCCCCGAATACGAGTGATAAATACCGTCTTTGCAGGTTCCTGCTGAAAGCTCGGCTATTCATAGCCGAGCTTTCAAATCAATTGATATTGATAACTAGATTCGTGAATGAGATGATCCTTCGACGGAAGGAGAGAGAGGGATTCGAACCCTCGATAGCGCTAAAACTATACCGGTTTTCAAGACCGGAGCCATAAACCACTCGGCCATCTCTCCTAAAATCCATTCTATGTAACTGTAACTTCTTTCGGTAGCATCTATAATAAATATCGGTACCATAATCATTAGTAAATATTTATATTGTGTGAATAACATATAATATCTCTCTTTTGAAAGAGATGCAAAAAGTATCATCTGGAGATGGGAGAAGTTAATAAGGCTCAATTATCGATATAGTCGAATTAAATTGTTTATATGATACATTTGGCTTGGTTTTCAAGATCTATGCCAGATAGGGATCAGATGGTATAATCCGTTTCATTCGTTAAGAACCTGGAAAACCACAACCATGACTATTGCCTTTCAGTTGGCTGTGTTTGCATTAATCGCGATTTCATTTCTCCCAGTAATTGGTGTGCCTGTTGTGCTTGCCTCTCCTGACGGTTGGTCAAGTAACAAAAATGTCGTATTTTCGGGTGCTTCGCCACGGATCGGATCAGTCTTTTTAGTAGGTATCCTTAACTCCTCCATATCCTAAGTTTTTGGCTGAGTTGCAACACCCCCTCCCTTGGTTGAATTAAAACACTGAGGCACAAAATCTAAAGTGTTTCCCAGGGGAGGGTTGGGTTCCATTACCGATTCGTCTTTCAATAAAAGAATAAGCAGTTTAAATTTGCATTATTAATCAAAAATTGACTATATAATAGTGAATCTACTAATATAGTGGAGAATAAGAGAAAAGCAGTTGCGGGTATGGTTTAATGGTAAAATTCCTCCTTGCCAAGGAGAATATGCGGGTTCGATTCCCGCTACCCGCCCATTCCCCCAAAAGGATATAAGTGGAATATAGAATCAATATAATCTTAGATTCGTTTTTTTATTCTTGAATAAAATAAAGGTATAGAGATTCATACATAAACTGGAAAAGGCTAAAAACTTTGGTTTTGGCGGAGACGGGATTTGAACCCGTGACCTCAAGGTTATGAGCCTTGCGAGCTACCAGGCTGCTCTACCCCGCGCAATTTATATATATATTATTATTATTATTATTAATTAATATATAAATATGCTTCACTGGACAAGTAATATAATATTTGAACATCAAGAATTTGCCCTTTAGGAATTATTCTCATCCAATCTTTCCGAATTTTTTATTCTTTACCAACTAGATTTTGTTACTCCGGGCAACAAACATGCATGAGCCATCTCACGAAGCACGTGCCTAGATAAGCCAAAGTCTCGATAATTAGCTCTAGGTCTTCCAGTCAGGAAACAACGACGATGAAGACGTGTAGGTGCACTATTACGTGGTAAGGATTGTAATTCTCTATGAATTTCCCATTTTTCATCTAATGAGAAAACCTTACTTATCCTCTCTTTTAAAGATTGACGAATAGAATGGTATTTTTGTTCCAACTTTTGCTTCTTTTCCTCCCTCTGGATAAGACTCTTTCTTGCCATAGTGGTTCAATTAATAATAAATAACATTTTTATGTCAAATTTTGGAAGGAAAGAGGATTCATCTCTTTCTCTACTTCTTCTTTCACTCCTAACTATTTCATTCAGTGGAATGGAATTAGGCCTACCATTAGTCTAAGTCTAGTCAGTCCCGATCCAAGGGTAGGCTTAATTCAATAATTCTGATCTTACTAGAGATGATGACTAGCCAAATTTGCCTGATGTAGAAGCAATTAGGAAAGCCGCATAAGTAAATATATAACCCACAGAAAAATGAGCTAATCCAACTAATCTTGCTTGAACAATAGAAAGAGCCACTGGCTTATCCCTCCAGCGCACCAAATTAGCTAGAGGTGTACGTTCATGAGCCCATGCTAGAGTCTCAATAAGTTCCTGCCAGTATCCACGCCAAGAGATAAGAAACATGAATCCAGTAGCCCAAACAAGATGCCCAAATAGGAACATCCATGCCCAAACGGATAAACTGTTCATACCAAATGGATTGTATCCATTAATAAGTTGCGAGGAATTTAACCACAAGTAATCTCTTAACCATCCCATTAAATAAGTAGAAGATTCGTTGAATTGAGCTACATTTCCCTGCCATAAGGTAATATGCTTCCAATGCCAATAGAACGTAACCCATCCAATAGTATTTAACATCCAAAAGACTGCCAAATAAAAAGCATCCCAAGCTGAAATATCACAAGTACCACCTCGTCCCGGACCATCGCATGGAAAACTATAACCAAATTCTTTTTTGTCTGGCATTAGCTTGGAGCCACGTGCATCTAAAGCACCCTTTACTAGGATCAACGTGGTTGTGTGTAAACCCAAAGCAATGGCATGATGAACCAAAAAATCTCCGGGACCTATGGTTAGAAATAGCGAGTTACTATTATTATTAATAGCATCCAACCAACCGGGTAACCAGATGCTTTGACCAGCATTAAACGCTGGACTATTTGCCGAGGATAGGAGTACATCAAAACCATATAAAGCTTTGCCATGAGTGGATTGGATCCATTGAGCGAATACGGGTTCAATCAAGATTTGTTTCTCCGGAGTACCAAAAGCGAGCATAACATCGTTATGGACATAGAGTCCCAAGGTATGAAAACCCAGGAATAAACTAGCCCAACTTAGATGAGATATGATAGCTTCTTTATGTTCCAACATTCTCGCCAATACATTACCCTTATTCTGTTCCGGATTGTAATCCCTAATAAAGAATATGGCTCCATGAGCAAACGCACCCGTCATAATAAACCCAGCAATGTACTGATGATGAGTATATAATGCAGCTTGAGTAGTGAAGTCTTGTGCTATGAATGCATAAGCAGGTAAGGAATACATATGTTGAGCCACTAAAGAAGTAATAACTCCCAGAGAAGCTAAAGCAAGACCTAATTGAAAGTGGAGAGAATTATTGATTGTGTCGTAAAGGCCCTTATGTCCGCGTCCCAATCGGCCTCTCGGAGGAGTATGTACTTCTAGAATCTCCTTTATACTATGCCCAACTCCAAAGTTAGTTCTGTACATATGACCGGCTACAAGGAAAACAAGGGCAATAGCTAAATGATGATGAGCAATATCAGTCAACCATAAACTTTGAGTTTGCGGATGAAATCCTCCGAGGAAGGTTAGAATAGCAGTACCTGCTCCTTGGGAAGTACCAAATAAATGACTACCGGAATCAGCATTTTGAGCATAAACGCTCCACTGCCCCACGAAGAGAGGCCCTAAACCTTGAGGGTGCGGTAATGCGGTCAGTAAATTATCCCATCTTACGTGCTCACCCCTTGATTCGGGAATGGCAACATGAACTAGATGCCCCGTCCAAGCCAAAGAACTTACTCCAAAGAGTCCTGACAAATGATGATTGAGACGAGATTCAGCGTTTTTGAACCACGAGACACTTGGTTTCCATTTAGGTTGTAAATGCAACCAACCCGCTATCAAAGAAAGAGCAGAGAGAATTAGCAAAAAGGGAGCTCCGGTATAAAGATCCTGATTAGTACGCAAGCCAATCGTGTACCACCATTGATAAACGCCGGAATAAGCAATATTGACTGAGCCTGGAGCCCCTCCTCGAGTAAACGCTTCTACAGCTGGTTGACCGAAATGGGGGTCCCATATTGTATGAGCAATAGGTCTTGTATGTAAAGGATCTTGTACCCATGCTTCGAAATTACCTTGCCAAGCTACATGGAATAAATTACCGGAGGTCCACAAGAAGATTATTGCTAACTGACCAAAGTGAGAAGCAAAAATTTTTTGGTAAAGACGCTCTTCAGTAATATCATCATGGCTCTCGAAGTCATGTGCGGTAGCAATACCGAACCAAATACGACGAGTAGTTGGGTCTTGGGATAGGCCCCGGCTGAATTTCGGAAATCTTGATGCCGTAATGCTTTTCGGATCCTCCTAGCCATTATCCTACTGCAATGATTCTTGCTAGGAAGAATGCCCATGTCGTGGCAATTCCACCCAGGAGGTAATGAGCTACCCCCACAGCACGGCCTTGTACAATACTTAAGGCTCTAGGCTGGATAGCAGGAGCAACTTTTAATTTGTTGTGAGCCCAAACGATAGATTCGATGAGTTCTTGCCAGTATCCACGACCACTAAATAAGAACATTAGACTGAAAGCCCAGACAAAGTGAGCACCCAAGAATAGAAGACCATATGCAGATGACGAGGAACCATAGGATTGGATTACTTGAGAGGCCTGTGCCCATAAAAAGTCGCGAAGCCATCCATTAATGGTAATTGAACTTTGTGCAAAGTTTCCTCCTGTAATATGAGTCACTATACCTTGGTCACTTATACTACCCCAAACATCAGATTGCATTTTCCAGCTAAAGTGAAATATTACCACTGAGATTGAGTTATACATCCAAAATAAACCTAGGAAAACATGATCCCAAGCAGATACTTGACACGTTCCTCCCCTTCCGGGTCCATCGCAGGGAAAACGAAAACCAAGATTAGCTTTATCGGGTATTAAACGAGAACTGCGAGCAAATAAAACACCTTTAAGTAGGATCAATACAGTTACATGGATAGTAAATGCATGAATGTGATGTACCAAAAAGTCTGCGGTTCCTAACGGAATTGGTAACAAAGCCACCTTGCCACCCACTGCTACTAAGTCACCACCTCCCCAGGTTAAGCTGGTGCTTGCTGCTGAATTGGGAGCCGTTAAACTAGGTGCTATAGCATGGGTATTTTGTACCCATTGGGCAAATACAGGTTGTAATTGTATAGCAGTATCTGAGAACATGTCTTGGGGACGTCCTAAAGCACTCATGGTGTCATTATGGATATATAAGCCGAAGCTGTGGAACCCTAGGAAGATACATGCCCAGTTGAGATGTGATACTATTGCATCGCGGTGTCTAAGAACACGATCTAATAAATTGTTGTATTGAGTGGTTGGATCGTAGTCCCTTACCGCGAAGATGGCTGCATGTGCAGCAGCTCCAACTATGAGAAATCCACCAATCCACATGTGATGTGTGAACAAAGAAAGTTGAGTACCATAGTCAGTAGCCAGGTATGGATAAGGAGGCATGGAATACATGTGATGAGCTACCACAATTGTTAAAGAACCTAGCATAGCTAGGTTGAGAGCCAATTGAGCATGCCATGAGGTGGTTAGAATATCATAAAGGCCCTTATGTCCTTCACCCGTAAATGGACCTTTATGAGCTTCTAGAATCTGCTCCAGGCTATGACCAATGGCCCAATTAGTTCTATACATATGACCGGCTATAAGAAAGACAACTGCAATAGCTAAATGATGATGGGCAGTATCGGTCAACCACAACCCCCCCGTTATTGGATTTAGTCCTCCACGAAAAGTTAAAAAATCCGAATATTCTGACCAATTTAGGGTAAAGAATGGGGTTAGCCCTTTAGCGAAACTTGGATAAAGTTGAGCTAAAAGATCACGATTTAGAATGAATTCATGAGGAAGAGGGATTTCTTTAGCATCTACTCCAGCGTCTAAAAGTTGGTTAATAGGTAGAGAGACGTGTACTTGGTGTCCTGCCCAGGATAGAGAACCTAATCCTAAGAGTCCTGCCAGATGATGATTCAACATAGATTCTACATCTTTGAACCAGGTCAATTTGGGAGCAGCTTTGTGGTAGTGAAACCAACCAGCAAAGAGCATTAACGCTGCGAGAACCAATCCACCTATTGCAGTAGAGTACAGTTGTAATTCACTAGTTATCCCAGAGGCTCGCCAAATTTGGAAAAAGCCAGAGGTTATTTGTATTCCCCGAAAACCTCCACCTACATCTCCATTTAGAATTTCCTGACCCACTATTGGCCAAACAACCTGAGCACTAGGTTTAATTTGAGTAGGATCACTAAGCCACGCTTCATAATTGGAGAAACGAGCCCCATGGAAGTACATACCGCTTAGCCAAACGAGAATGATGGCTAATTGCCCAAAGTGAGCACTAAAGACTTTGCGAGAAATATCTTCCAAATCATTGGTATGACTGTCAAAATCATGAGCATCGGCATGTAGGTTCCAAATCCAAGTGGTAGTATTAGGGCCCTTAGCCAGAGTCTTTAAGAAATGCCCAGGTTTAGCCCATTTCTCAAAAGAGGTTTTTATAGGATCCCTTTCTACCGTAATTTTGACTTCTGGTTCCGGTGAACGGATAGTCATCGAAATTCTCCTCTTTCCGGATAGGACACGGGGGAAACCCGCCAAGAGTAATTGGTGAACTTCTGAAAGCTATAGATTCTCCAAACTTTTTTCCTTTACCGGTTTATAACTGGGGCGACTATGATACAGAAGCTACCTAGGGCAGGTATTCAATTTTATTATGACACACCTCAAAGGTGCTTAATGGACCACTATTTGATTGAGTTCTTCCTTAGCTCACAATTGTATTATTACAATAACTATATCATTATATAAGATCAGTTTTAATAAGTCTTTACCCAGTCTACATTGTATATGCATATACAATGTATACAGCCTAGCTTGTATCTCGTAAAGCAAACAAAAATATGAATATATCGTAATATGATACGGAAAAGACAAAATTCTATTATGTATACATAATATATCATCTGATAATGATTGGTTATACTTAGTTATTCCACAATAATGACCAGATATTGTTGGTTATCCATAAATGAAATGGTTGAAAACTTTTCTATCTTTTGTTAGATTTCTTATCATTCCTCCGAATAGGAACCTATTAAGCATACATAGATAATCTTACTCTTTCTATGAATGCTTAATTTATTCCTACAACGAAAGAATTTTAAAGGAAGAGACTTTAAAGGGAGGGGGGATAATAAAAAAAAAATAAGAATCTAATCCGACTACTAGATGGGATACAATTATATGGTTCCTTCAAATCCCATATAATATAAAAAGCCGAGAATATGGAAGGATCAATTATAAATGTATGTTATGCATCTTTAAGACGTCCCGCAATTTTCAACCAATTCTGTGCTTCAATGTAATTGCTTGGAGCAAGTGATATAGCTTGTTCCCAGTAATCAGCAGCTTTGTCGAACCAAGCTTCGGAAGTCTCAAAATCCCCTTGCTGAATGGCTTGCTCTCCTAGGTCGGGATAGGTTAGTCAACTCCAAAAAGGTTCCCTCCCTTAGAACCGTACTTGAGGGTTTCCTACCTCATACGGCTCCATCAAATATTATTCAGTTTCCTTTTTACGTACATAAAGAAATGATGAAATAAATCAAAGAAAATTTATTTGCAAACTATGCTATGGATTCATGTACTCAAAAAGCCGGAATAGTTGGTGAAGTATGTTTGGGATTGAACCCCAAACAGGGGAACCAAATCTTATCCCTTCTCCTACCAAGAACGGGAATTAAATCCAAAAAACATCTCTCTCTTTTTTTTTAGAGATGTAATTTTTTTTTTTCGAATGGTAACTATCTTACTCCAAGAGGTTCTTTTTTAAAAAAATACTCGATCGAAAATTTCAATTTATTGAAAAGTGTTTTTTTTTTTTCCTTAGGATTCGATGCTACACCGCTGCTCGCTCATTAAATCGGCTCTATTACACAAGTTGATTTTATACTATACTTTTTTGTAAGTAAGCGGATTCTGTCGTATCAGCCCAAGCTTCCGATAATTGATCTTTGCGGCGCTTTCTTTATCAATTGAATCATCTTATCCGTAGAGCATATAGTATAGGCTTCATTCATTTCCCCATGTCCGGGCTCCCATGAGGATTTCCTTTCTACAGCTAATAAAAACTATTACTTAATAATAGTGAATATGTAGAAACCCCTTTTTGTTCATTCCCGGTAGTTCTCAACCAGCAGATTCTGTAGTATAGATAGTCGCACGTAATGACAGATCACAGCCATATTATTGAAAGCTTGTGGCAAGGATGGATTTCGTTCTAATGCTTGGAAATAATATTCTAAAGCCCTCGTATGTTCTCCATTGCTTGTGTGAATAAGCCCTATATTATATGGTATGTAACTTCGATCATAAGGATCAATTTCTAGGCGCATGGCTTCGTAATAATTTTGTAAGGCTTCCGCATATTCTCCTTCAGATTGAGCTGACATTCGTTACGGTTGCTCGAGGAAACTGAGCCCCGCTTCAAAACCGTACGTGAGATTTTCACCTCATACGGCTCCTCCTGTATGGTGTACAAGAAGGGGAATGCTCTATAGAATCAAAAAGATTCTTACCCAATATCATAAACTGGCAGGGGCTAGTGTCTCCATAATTTATCTCTAGCCATCCTTCTTGCAAGGATTAATTTCTGTTGTTAGAAATATAAACTTTAACAATTTCTTCGTTCTCAACGCTTCGTATTTTCCAGGGGTTCGCTACTTCGGCAACCTTCGATGGTTATATGGGTATCCAGAATACAAACGAGATGGAAGTTCGTTGTCCCAACCACAAATTCTTTATCAGCTTCGGAAACCTGATAATTTGTATGAACTATAACGAAGCCTTTGTGTTGTCGATTCCTACACGTAGTGCTTCTCCCCTATGCATGTCCATGGAATAAAAACTTACTTTCTTTTTCAAAGCCTATTTTTTTTTTTTTATGGGTTCAACCCCTTGCTCAATACCATGATTCATAGGAAATTGAAGTATCTAGGGCTGCATCAACCGAGGATACACGGTGGAAGGAATTGTCTCATTATATTCCTGAAACTCACCTTCACTAAGCGTAAGTTTCATATGTTACAATATTCGATTTCAAGGTTGTTCCCGGAATCGAGAATCGAATCACACCATCTCTGTAATAAGTAGATGCTTCTTTTTCCCTTCGAGTAGTTGGAATTACCCGCAACAGAATATCTGCTACAATTGTAGAAGTCTTATCAATAAAATTATCGTTTCTCTGGGATCTAGGCATAGTCAGTTATATTTCCGTTAATCTTTCACCATTTTTTTGAGGATAGATCCATAAATGATCTTTCATTATATTATGAAAAATCATTAACATCTTTTTTATTTTACTCGAGATTGGGAGTGAGCATGTAAACAAAGGCATCTCAATCCAATCCCCTTACGAAAGGTTCTCGAGTCATTATTCAATAACCAGAAAAATATTCTTTTCCAGAGAAAGCAAAGAATTATAAAATTCAATTTTAATTTCATTAGTTCAAAAGTAATTCTTACCGAAAGGTAGAATCATCAACATCAATATAAATAACCTTTTTTTTGTATAACTCTATCACAAATTTATTGTTCTCAGTATTTGTGATGATCCTCGAATAATCATGTTCCTTCTTTTTCCTAGACGGGCTGGGAAACTAGGAAGGAATAAAAAGAATAATATGTATGTGTCATTATTAATAATGACACATACATATACATATAATATCAAATAGAATCTGCTTTTGTTTTTTAGAGATCTAAGTTCCGAAGAGGTTAAATTTTTGAAATGTATCATTGATATTTAGGAGGAGTTATTCGTCTTTTCAGATGTTTCTTGAAATTTTAAATTCTTTCATTTTTATCTTGTTCCGGGGAATCGGGACAAAATAGAATAGAACTGATTCTACTCCAATAATAACAATTACTAAAAGGATCTTGTTATCTTATAAAGATATGGATTAAACTGGAGAAGTACCATAGAAAAAGGAAAGATGGCCGAGTGGTTTAAGGTGTAGCATTGGAAATGCTATGTAGGCTTTCGCTTACCGAGGGTTCGAATCCCTCTCTTTCCGTATTCACACCTCGATTCTTTGAGATACATTATTCATTAATATACAAAAATCTTTTTGAATTGTGTTTTATATCATTATTTGGATAGAATGGGAATATCTCTAATTCGATCCATAATATATAATGGAACTTTGATTAGTAATTGATTCGTGGTAGAACAAACAAAACATATGGTATGGGAACAATAAAAAGAGATCCGAATCCCCATAAAGCAATTTTTTCTATCTGAAGAATTACCATTGGAAACCCGAATATTCTCTATAAAAACCTATAAAAACATCAAGCATTTTTTTTTTTTAAGCTTGACGAGAATGATATTCCACAACTAGCAATTCCTTAATTTTCAAATCAATCCATTCACGATCTATTATCTGATTAACTAATCCTATATTTTGTGATGAATGGAAAGTTGAATGATTCGGTTTTTTATATTTACGAGAGGAATCTCTATTTCTTGTGATCATAGCTTGAGATTTTGGCCGATTCCTCATAGTAATAATATCTTTGGGTTTGCAACGATAACTTGGTATGTTTATTGTACAATAATTGACCATAATATGTTTATGGTTAACCATTTGTCTTGCTCCGGGAATGGTAGGAGCCATACCCAATCCAAGAATGATATTATCTGAACGCATTTCGAGTGATTGTAATGATACTTGGCCTGTTGAGCCCTTGGCTCCCCTAGCAATACGAACATATTCAAGTAATTGTCGCTCGGTTAATCCGTAATGAAAACGCAACTTCTGTTTCTCCTCCAAACGAACACGATATTTAGAGGCTTTTTTACTAGAAGTAGATCTGTTAATAAAATCAGGCTTTTTTTTGTGCGTTTTCTGAGTTGGCCCTGGTAACCTCCCCAGACGGCGTATTATTTTTACGCGGGGTCCTCGGTAACGGGACGTAGGAACTCCTTGTTTTGCAAGAAAAATTGATGAAAGGGGGATAGCATACATAAACTATCCGGTGATGAAACAAATGTTTAATTTAATCTGAAGAAATCTTTATTTTTTTTTTTTTTTTACCGGAAAGAATCAAATCTTTTCATTAGAGATTATTCCAATTTGTTCCTCCTCGATTCCCTAATTATTATTTTCATATCCAATTATTGATCTCTCTCATATCTAGAGAATATCTTAACAGAGATTCAATAAACAAACAAATGGAAAGAAATGAATAATCATCCCCATTCTTTTATTTTTCCGAATAATTAGAATAATGAGAGAGACGGGGAGAAATGACAAAGGAAGAGCCAGCTATCGGAGTCGAACCGATGACCATCATATTACATTACAAGTGCGGTACTCTAACCTCTGTCTGGGCTAAGCAGGCTTTATTAAAAAGAAAAGAATTACGCTATGTGAGGAACAAATACTTTTAAATAATATCCATAATAAATAGCTATTTAACCTCCATAATTCAACGAATGATATAGGTTGTATTCAGACTCAATAACACAGATTGTATTTAAGCATAACTGAATTTAAAGAATTGTGACAATGATAAAATCTGAATCGATATTGATAAAAAAAATCTTTATTTTTTCAATTCAGGTAGGAACGAACATTGCATGAAAACTGGAAAAAGGCTATAATTATCTCTGGTCACGGTAAATAATATTAAACATAGAAAGATATACTTTTATTTATAGTTCAATAAATAAGTTTTGGTGAAACTACAGAAATAAAACATGGAATATAATATAATATAATATAATATAATATGCTTCATTCTTATTCTTTCAGAACGGAGGAGGGTATGGCGGAATTGGTAGACGCTGCGGACTTGATTGGATTGAGCCTTAGTATAGGAACTTACTAAGTGATAGTTTTCAGATTCAGGGGAACCTCGGTGGAAACAATAGGCAATCCTGAGCCAAATTCCGTTGTTTCGTTTCATGAACGAACGGGATAGGTGCAGAGACTCGATGGAAGCTATCCCAACGAGTGATCCTCAATACCGTATCTATAAAATAAATCATATAGATATGGATTATATGATATAATGTTTCATCTATTCTTGAAGAGGAAGAAGTGAAAGATACTATCATAGATCATACTCAGATCATGTTATTGTCTGATCAACAATAAGATGCTTAAGTTGATTTAAAATTCGAGGGTCATTCGTCATTCAATATATTTATTTTTCTAAAAGATATTTTTTATCTAATATCTAACGGATCAATCTTAATGGTGGATGACTGGACGAGGTTAAAGATAGAGTCCGATTTTACATGCTAATCTCAGCAACAATGTGAATTGTAGTAAGAAGAAAATCCGTTGGCTTTATAGGCCGTGAGGGTTCAAGTCCCTCTATCCTCAGAGAAAGTTTGATTTATTCCAAATTAAATATCCAATTCAATATTGGGATTTGATACTTTCGGTGGAAAGAATTCCCATAGCTATAGTAGGGAATAGCCAACAAATAAAGTTGAACAGTATCATATTTTTCGTTTCATAATGGGATTCGTAATGGGATAAGGAGGCGACCGAGAACCAACCGGCAAACCCCTTTTATTAAAAAAACAAACTTAAAAAGATTGCGATTAAAGTCTATTTTGCGTAATAAAAGATTGCAATTGAATTACATTTTATGTAATAATAATATAATGGAGAGTAGATGAAGAGTAACTTATACCGAACCATTAAAGATTTGTTTATCAGTTGCTTTTTCTATCTATACTATAATTCCCCGCCCACCCTATAATAGATAAGATTTTTTTTTGGGGGGGGGGTTGAGCATAAAAATCCCCAACCGATTAAGGTTGGGATTTAAGATTCATTCGCTTGGTTACAAATGAGCTTTCGGACGGAAAGGTGGGGAAAGGTGGAGCCGGGATAGCTCAGTCGGTAGAGCAGAGGACTGAAAATCCTCGTGTCACCAGTTCAAATCTGGTTCCTGGCATGCATACTATAAATAGTGATAATTTCACTACCTTGAAAGTATGATCATTTTTTTATGGGGAAAGAATCCATCGGTACGTATGTTGTTTCGTTCCTTCCTAGTCCCAGCGTATGTCTCTATCCCATATCAACGCCTTTACGCAAGGATCAATTGGAAAAATAAGGTTTTTATTGAATAAATGGAATCTTTTTTCGGAATGAATATATGTCAAATATTATTTTTGCATAGAATGCGTGATCTTTGATCATGCATAATTGAATCAAGATCCTTTTTATATAAGAAGGGAGGTCTTTGTTGTTGCAAGTGGATGGGACCATGCCGTGCTACTAGCAAGAACCTCCGGATCTTCAAATAATCCTATTTGAGAAACAATAAGATATTATTAATCGGAAGAATAGTCAAGTCATCGCAAAAATCTTTATTATTTCTATCTGAAAAGAATCCTGTGGCTCGTAAAAATCAGGCACAATATGATCCTTGCGTAAAGGCCAACCAATCCGGGTATCGGGCATCAATATACGTTCAAGACGTGGATGGCTTTCATGAATAATTCCCAGCATATCATACGATTCCCGTTCCTGGAAATTGGCACTTTTCCGGATCCAGAAGACAGAGGGAATTCTAGGGTCTTCTCTCGAAATAGAAACTTTTGTACATAATTCTTCAGGTTGATCTGCATCATCTTGTACTCTCGTTGGATGATATACACTAGCCAATAGCCCCCCTGGAGCCACATCATAAGCGCACTGAGAACGAGGATAATTGGAACCATAAACGTATGGAGCGACAGCTACAGAAGGCCAATCCTCGGATTTAATTTGTGAAGTCTCTATGCCTTGGTAATCGAAACCCAAGGATCTATGAGCTAACCTATGTTTGGTTAGCCAAGCTGATAATCGGCCCTACATTTCATTATCTGTAGAAGTATTTGTAGAAAAATCCAACGTATTAATTAGAGTAAAATTTTTGATGGCTCGTTCTTTCGTATCAGATCGCTCTCTTATTCATTAATCCTTGGAAAGATACTTAACTCTTGTATTTCAGTTGTTTCGGGAAGTATTTCTGAAAAAGGGTCCAATTGAGTTTCGGGAAACCGACGAAGTAACCGTTGATTATATCCCCCAGTACGAATATTGGATATAAATTCAAACTGATGATCTGAAGTAAAGAATCTATTTCCCCGTTCAAGCTTAGTTTCATATTCATGCGTTTCCCGAGCTACTTTTTTACGAAGTTTCACTATAGCATCTATAATAGCCTCTGGTTTTGGTGGGCAACCCGGTAAATAAACATCTACGGGAATTAATTTATCTACTCCGCGAACAGTGCTGTAAGAATCTGTACTGGACATACCTCCCGTAATGGTACATGCTCCCATAGCAATTACATATTTGGGCTCGGGCATTTGTTCATACAACCTTACTAAAGAAGGAGCCATTTTCATGGTCACGGTGCCAGCCGTTATTATGAGGTCAGCTTGTCTGGGACTGGATCTTGGCACCAGACCATAGCGATCGGAATCAAATCGTGAACCAATTAACGGGGCAAATTCAATAAAACAACAACTGGTACCATAGGGAAGTGGCCATAAACTGGAAAGCCTAGCCCGATTCGGAAGATCATTAAAAGTAGTTAAGACAATCGAATTTGGAGTTGTCCGATCAAATAAAGACGAATCTATTGAATTTATCACTGGCTTTATAAAATTAAAATTATCAATTTTATTTTTACAGCTAAAATATTTGTAGGTTAAGACCATTCCGATGCTCCTCTCCGCCGTGCATAAACCGAACCAACGATTGGAATAATAACAGGAATGAAAGCTTCGATGAAAGCAGGTATACCCAATTCGCGAAAACTCATAGCCCATGGATAAGGGAAAACTGTTTCAACATCGGGAGTAACAGGAACTGGAGCAAACATATAATAACGAATCTGGAATTGGATCCGAGCATCTCCCATAGGTTCTATACCTGATTCGTAACTAATAAACTTTTCTGGTCCTTTACTAACAGGTGCTAAAGCACCGGAAATTGGAAAAGCTACCAGGGGAATCAGGCTAGCTATTGGTAAAAATAGCAAGAAAAAATTGTATTTCGGGATTGAGAACATGAACACACTCCCGTGAAATAGAACTATATGGGATTGTCGATTTTATCGATTGAATCCCTATCAAAGAATGAATAAACGGAGTATTCACTATACATATATATATTATATATATCCCCTTGTTTAAATTTTATTGATCGTTAATTGAGTGGGACCATGCAGCATATAGAATACGAAAATTCTATCGATCGATCTATTTATTTAATTTTCAGTTACTTCAATAGTTTACCCAACCTATGTGTATCTTTGTGATATTCTTGACGGCGCCCCGTGCAAGTGTAATTGTTTCGCAACTTACCATACCGAACAATTAATCAGATAAACGAAGAGGCGACTTTTTTTGTATGGTAACGATCCGGTATTGCGCGAATTTGCCTTTCCAAGAGCTTTTGGCGCTGAATGGAATGAACAACGGGATCGGTGATGTCGGCAGGACATTTCCCTATAAGTACCACCTGTTAAGCTGCTTCCTCGACACGTTATATTCATCATGAGGTTTTAACATTGGGGAAGAATAGAGAAAGGTTGAAATATATTCATATACATACCTTATTTTATTGGTTAACCACGCAACTCGGCCACAACCATTCGAAAATGACTATGATTTATACTGTAAAGATCATTGAGAAATAATCTAATATTCCTTACCGAAAAAACCAAATCGATTTAGGTCTTTCAGAACAAAGAGAGTCTTATTATCCTATTATTCATTACTCGAGATAAAAAAAAAAAAAAAAATACCTCGGATCAAATTTGATGGATAAGAAAAAACTGCTTCGGTATTTCTAAAGATTCTCTCCTTTCCTTCTCCTCAACTATAAATTCCTATTAATTTAAATTTATATAAATTTCTATAACTGTGAAATAATTGGGTATATTACGGAGATCGGGAAGAATTACCATTTACATAATGGGTTATAGGTACCATACCGAACCTAGTGAAGAGAGGGTGTAGGGCTATACGGATTCGAACCGTAGACATTCTCGGTGAAACAGCTCAATCTTGTTCTTCCTAGAGAATATGCTTTGAACTGCTTTAGGAACCCAACATGCATCTTTCTCGCATTGGGCTCTTCCATCAACCAAGGAAAGGATTAGTTGGTCTGCCATCCTTTCTTCTTCCAAAGAGATAACGGGATGGCTCCGCGTGCTTAAAGAAATTTCCCCAAGCAATCCCAAAGTCTTTCAAAAAGTTTATCGTGTTGACGTAGGTCTGCCTGATTTCCCAGCATGGCTTTGATTTACTCAAAAAGAGTTTCTATTGTTCGAGGAAAGAGTATGAGACTCTATACACCTTTAAGTTCATAGAACGAAAATAGAATATCTTGGGGTCCTCGTATTGTCCCCATCATGCTTAGCATTGAATAAAATAGGATTTTACCATATCAACATTAACTAAATTGTGAATCTAAGTGATAAACTTCAATCCCAATTTTTTGTCATGCTACTGTTCTCCTGGATCGATAGAGTAAGACATAGATATTTCACATAAGATCTCTTATGCGAATCGAATGAATCGATAAACATTTTTTGAGAGGCATTGGCGCACGTGTAAACGAGGCGCTCTACCGCTGAGCTATAGCCCTTTTCTTCCATTCAGATAATAGCTTTATCTATTAACTTCTGTCAAGGTGGATATTGCATCATATAAAATGCTTTAACAAATCTTATTGGATTATTGCCAAAACCGTGTTGTTGCTTATAAGTGCAACAGTGGTTACAATGAAGATGACCTACTTAACTCAGCGGTTAGAGTATCGCTTTCATACGGCGAGAGTCATTGGTTCAAATCCAATAGTAGGTAAAACTTATTAGATTCTATTGAAGGATCAAATAGCACCTAATAAGTTTTAATAATCAATCTCTTAGTAAAAAAGTAATTTTTTTTAGTAGAAAGAGAAAGGTTTTGTTTTTGGAAATCCATTTCTCTCCGTTACTTACTAAAAAATAGTTTAAACTTACTAAAGAGTAGTTTAATTAGAAGCAGAAGAAAAAGTAGTATTGATAGCTTCTAACCGTGCTTTAGCTCTTTTGGACGCCAAATTAGCCTCAATTGTTTGTTTTCTACCTTCAACCCGAGCCAGGTCAGTCTGAGCTTTTTGGAAAGCCTCTCGAGCCTCTTCAGGATCGATCTCTGTAGCTTCTTCCGCCTCATTTACCAATATAGTTATTTGATTATCGTCCATCATAGCAAACCCGCCCATTAACGCCATAGTAGACCATTGCCCATCGAGACGTACTTTCATAATTCCTATATCCAAAGCTGTAAGAAGTGGAGCGTGATTAGGTAATACGCCAATTTGACCACTGTTGGTAGATAGAATGATCTCTTGAACTTCTGAATTCCGGACAGTTCGATTAGGAGCCATTACACGAAGATTTAGGGTCATTTTATTCACTCTCCAAATGCTTGTAAGGTTGCAGCCTTCGCGGTAGCTTCATCAATATTACCTACCAAATAAAAAGCTTGTTCGGGGAGACCATCCAATTCTCCGGAAAGAATCATTTGGAACCCTTTGATCGTTTCTACGAGAGTAACATATTTTCCCGGAGAACCGGTAAAGACCTCTGCTACAAAAAAAGGTTGTGATAAGAAACGTTCGATCTTTCGTGCTCTTGCTACAGTTAAACGATCCTCCTCCGATAATTCATCGAGTCCAAGAATAGCTATAATGTCTTGAAGTTCTTTATAACGTTGTAAAGTTTGCTTAACTCCCTGCGCAGTTTCGTAATGTTGTTCGCCCACAATCCAAGGTTGAAGCATAGTAGAAGTTGAATCTAAAGGATCTACAGCCGGATAAATACCTTTGGCAGCTAATCCTCTCGATAGTACAGTAGTAGCATCTAGGTGTGCAAATGTTGTAGCAGGGGCAGGGTCAGTCAAATCGTCCGCAGGTACATAAACTGCCTGGATGGAGGTTATAGATCCCTCCTTTGTGGAAGTAATTCTTTCTTGCAAAGAACCCATTTCTGTGCTGAGGGTTGGTTGGTAGCCCACAGCAGAAGGCATTCTACCTAATAAAGCAGAAACCTCAGATCCTGCTTGAACGAAACGAAAGATATTGTCAATGAATAGAAGTACGTCTTGCTTATTAACATCTCGAAAATATTCGGCCATGGTTAGAGCAGTTAAACCAACTCTCATACGAGCTCCTGGTGATTCATTCATCTGACCATAGACTAAGGCTACTTTTGACTCTGAAATGTTTTGTTCATTAATCACCTTTGATTCTTTCATTTCCATGTAGAGGTCATTCCCTTCACGGGTACGTTCTCCCACTCCAGCAAATACGGATACACCTCCATGAGCCTTAGCAATGTTGTTGATCAGTTCCATGATTAGTACTGTTTTTCCCACCCCAGCTCCTCCAAATAATCCAATTTTTCCTCCACGACGGTAAGGAGCTAAAAGATCTACTACTTTAATTCCTGTTTCAAAAATTGATAATTTAGTATCTAACTGTGTAAAGGCTGGAGCAGGTCTATGAATAGGAAATTTTGTGCTAGCATCTACGGAACCTGAATTATCAACGGGTTCTCCAAGAACATTAAAGATTCGTCCAAGAGTAGCTTCACCAACCGGCACACTTAGAGGGGCTCCTGTGTCAATAACTTCCATTCCTCTAGTTAGACCATCCGTAGCACTCATAGCTATAGTTCTAACCTTATTATTTCCCAATAATTGTTGTACTTCACAAGTAACACTAATCTCTTGACCAGCCGGATTTTGGCCTTTGACTATTGAAGGGTTATAAATATTGGGCATCTTACCTGGAGGAAAAACCACATCTAAGACTGGACCAATAATCTGAGTAATGTGTCCTACATTCCTGTCAACAAGTGCGGAAACCCCAAAAGCAAGAGGATTTTTTTTCATGAGATTCCAATAGTATTAAATTTGTTTGCTGATTTTACTGATAAAGATCCTTGGTATCAAGTCGATCGGTTAATAATGAATGAATAAAGTTACACTTACATCTCGCCTTACCTATTCAGATTCAATATAAATTAGTCAATTTCTATTCTAGCTCATACTCCCAATAAGTGTAAGAGAGTTCTTTCTATTCTATTCTATTCTTAGGTGAAAATTTCACGGAATTCTATGTAGAATGGGAATTTCGATCATAAAGACTAATAAGCTTTTTTCTTTTTTTTTCTTCGAACAAAGCTGAAATGTTTGTTTCCAAACAAATATTTGCGTAGATATCAATTACTTTTTGAGGAAAGAGGATGAAAGGGGGAGCAGCTCCTTTCTGCACCACTTACACCAATGATATACCCACGGAAACAGAAGATAATGCCCAATTAATTTATTATTCATAATCTGGAAGAAAATACTTTTGATATAGGAGGTGCGGATTCTGTTCAAGTTTCTTCCTGAGTCTTACCCAGATTGACCCAGAACCTCTTAAGTGTTAAACTGGTTGGTTGATGAGAATAGAAAGAAATTAAAGTATTCAATTTTCAAATGAGAAAAAAAAAAAAAAGACTTACTAAGATGAAGATCTCACTGAAATTAAAGCGAAAAGGTTGCATCACATATCAAGAACAATATACAATGGTAGTGTTTCACCATCGGGGAAGTATCTCCGCCCGAAGATAGGCAAGTATAGTAGGACGGATATTCTATTCATTGTCTTGCAAAAATTTTGAGCATTTGTCGAGCAGACCTTATCCTTGCAAGAGTTATCAATTGAATTGTAGGGAGGGACCCACGTCACCACAAACGGAGACTAAAGCGAGTGTTGGATTCAAAGCTGGCGTTAAAGATTACAGATTAACTTATTATACTCCTGATTATAAGACCAAAGATACCGATATTCTGGCAGCATTCCGAATGACTCCCCAACCCGGAGTACCGCCTGAGGAAGCAGGAGCCGCAGTAGCTGCTGAATCTTCCACCGGTACATGGACCACTGTCTGGACCGATGGACTTACTAGCCTTGATCGTTACAAAGGTCGATGCTATGACATCGAACCCGTTGCTGGAGAAGAAAATCAATATATTGCCTATGTAGCTTATCCTTTGGATCTGTTCGAGGAAGGTTCTGTTACTAACATGTTCACTTCCATTGTAGGTAATGTATTTGGATTTAAAGCCTTACGAGCTCTACGTTTGGAAGATTTGCGAATTCCTCCTGCATATTCCAAAACCTTCCAAGGTCCACCTCACGGTATCCAAGTTGAAAGAGATAAATTGAACAAATATGGTCGTCCTTTGTTGGGATGTACTATTAAACCGAAATTAGGTTTATCCGCTAAAAACTACGGTAGAGCAGTTTATGAATGTCTTCGTGGTGGACTTGATTTTACTAAAGATGATGAAAACGTAAATTCTCAACCGTTTATGCGTTGGAGAGACCGTTTCTTATTCGTAGCAGAAGCTATTCATAAATCTCAAGCGGAAACGGGTGAGATTAAGGGTCATTACCTGAATGCTACCGCAGGTACATGTGAGGAAATGATAAAAAGGGCGGTATTTGCTAGAGAATTGGGAGCGCCTATTGTCATGCATGACTATTTGACAGGAGGTTTTACTGCAAATACTAGTTTAGCCCATTATTGTCGGGACAATGGTCTACTCCTTCACATTCACCGTGCAATGCATGCTGTTATTGACAGACAGAGAAACCATGGTATTCACTTCCGTGTATTAGCTAAAGCATTGCGTATGTCCGGTGGGGATCACATTCACTCCGGTACTGTGGTGGGTAAACTTGAGGGGGAACGTGAAGTAACTTTAGGTTTTGTTGATCTACTTCGTGACGACTACATTGAAAAAGACCGAAGTCGTGGTATTTATTTTACCCAAGATTGGGTATCTATGCCCGGTGTTATGCCTGTAGCTTCAGGGGGTATTCACGTTTGGCATATGCCCGCTCTGACCGAAATCTTTGGAGATGATTCTGTATTACAATTCGGTGGTGGAACTTTGGGACACCCCTGGGGAAATGCACCAGGTGCAGCAGCTAACCGAGTTGCTTTAGAAGCTTGTGTACAAGCTCGTAACGAAGGACGTGATCTTGCTCGTGAAGGTAATGAGGTTATTCGCGAAGCTTGTAAATGGAGTCCTGAACTAGCTGCTGCTTGCGAAGTATGGAAAGAAATCAAGTTTGAATTTGAGACGATTGACACACTGTAATTTAGTTAGTTTCACTAGTTGATTCATTTTTCTTTCACCCTAATCTTTGGAAAGAGATTAAGGTGAAGGAAGAATAGAAAAACATATTCTTCCTATTTAAAGGATAAAAAACAATAACTGAATCTTATCTTAGGAGAATCACTAAAAAACTGAGTTTTTCAGTCAAGATTCCATCCCATTTCAATAGGGTTTGCAACTCGGTGGATCCGAGCCCATGGTTCTGAACCATGAAGTCAAGGGTTCAAATCCCTTTTAGCCCACCAAAAAAGAATATGTATATACTATTTCTATATTCGATATTGGAACATATAATTTTTTCTAACCAAAAAATCATAGTTTTTCCTTATTCAAATTGTTTTTCCAATCTGAATGGATTCCATTGGATAACCGGGAAAGAGTTCTATCGTACCATCAATCATAAAAGATGGGTGATTACCATTCAAGCAAGCATCCAATTTAATAATTACGTTTTTGTATTTAATCATTCTATCTCGGATTAACAATGCAAAATCATATTTTTTCTATTAGATCAGAATATTATAATTTTGAATTTGTATAGTCGACCTTTTTAATGGGAGATATAGAAAAACTTGCAAAGCGCGAATATATATATTTTATTGTTAGAGAGTTTTCAAAAAATTGGTTTGAAAACAAGCGCAGATTAAATGAATCAATTATAAACCCTATAACTATCAAAATTTATGAAAAAGAAGATTATACAAATACGAATATAGACAAAAACTATATAGAAGTTGAGACTATTAATAGAGGATCACGGATTGTGTGACAGTCGTAAGAACAAAAACGACTCGAGACAAAATAGACGCGCGCATCATCATTCGTGAAGAACGTGGATAATCATCCGGGAATGAGTGGTACAGAAAGAGAAAGAATTGAACCTTCGTTTGATCGTGGCACCCGGCATCTCAAAAGCATGACGACTCGATATTTTATTAGATTCTATGATAGAGATTCTTACAAGAATCTCTATCACTTTTTATTAAAAACGAACAAGGTTCAACCGATGTTATTCGGTTTAGTATGATTAAATTGAAAGGGCATGGGAAGTCGTTTGGGCGGGCCCCATGGTAGGTGAAAGGGTGCCCTATCAAATACGTTACCAGAAGATTTATACCATTAATTTAATTGTTGTGTGAGGGAGTGTGTACATAAGAAAAGGATAAAATTTGAGTTCAACGCAAATGGCTAAGATTCCTTCTGCTCCATATATTCATCAAGCATAGAAAAATTTATTATAGTAATTCTTACATCAACTGGTGAAACTACCGCGAGTTTCGGTATGTTGGGAGATATTATTCCATTCATTATTTATTGCCGGACCTAAAGCATGCGTTGCATTCGCAGTCTAAAGAGTAATCGAAACCACATTAATTACGCCATAGAATATCTAACAGTTAAAGCTGAATCTTTATTTGATCATGGCTTAATTTAATTGATTGTTTTACGTAACCTTTTATTTGCCAGGTAAAAAAATCAAATCTTATGGTTATGATTCAGCTCCCTGTAAAGAACGTGATAATTATTATTCTAGATAATTATTACTTCTGTCTTTTCTTCGATCCACTGCTGTTTTTCATCCCCTATCATCAGTTAATCCCCATCCAAAGATTTTTTTATTTATCAAATCGGTTTTTATTCCATTCTTTCGTCACTTAAGTGTTATAATCTCTTCGTATACGAAGAGATTATAACACTAATACAATCTTATTTAAGTGTTAATATTCTAATTCTAATGGGAAGATATTTAACTCAATTTGGATTTGATAAAAAAAACATTGAATCAAGAATAATTTTCCAGAGAATTATTAATCAAAATCTTCAATAGAGAAGAAACATAATTTTTCATAAATCTCTCTCACGAGAGAGTTATAATTAGTTTCCCTATTTGTTCCTACAAAAAAAAAAACATATATATTATTTAAGGTGATTTTTTTACGACAGCAGCTTCTTACTCACATTCCATTTCCGTGCCCCTAGTAGGTTTAGTTTTTCCAGCGATTGCAATGGCCCTTTTGTTCGTATATATTGAGGAGGACGAGATTGTATAAAATTTGATCTAATATAATCTTATCGATATATTTTTCTAGATTTGAGAATGAAAGAATGTCTTTATTTCTTGTTCGAACAAGTATGGTAAAAACATTTTGAACGAATTTGAAGAATCTCTTGTTTCTTCATCCGCAACGAGTTCAAATTTATTTTCTTTCAGGGAGAGCATACATCGGATATTAGTTCTTGTATGAAGAAACGAAAAGACTTTTCTTGAAAAAAATCTCTCTGTAATAATAATACGATAAGAAAAGTCTTTTTATATTGATCGATATATATATAGTCGAGGAAAAATAAATGACCTCTAGAACAAGAAATTGAAATCTGCTATTTTGTCCTATCATTCCCGCTATTTCTGTCTCATGACATTCAGCAAGATAAGAAAGATCCAGGAGACTCTGTTACGAATTTGCAATCCGAATGGCTTAGGGTGGAACCTATAGCAGGGTCTCGAAGAATAAGCAATTTTTGTCGGGCCCGCATCGTCTCGTTGGGTGCATTGGGATTCTTTCTGGTTGGAATCTCCAGTTATCTCGGTAAGGATCTGACACCCTTCTCGTTATTATCTCAGCAAATTCTTTTTGTCCCACAAGGGATTGTAATGTGTTTCCACGGTATTGCAGGTCCGTTCTCCGGCTCCTATTTATGGTGTACCACTTCACGGAATGCAGGTAGTGGTTATAATCGATTTGACAAACGAGAAGGAGTTGTTTATCTTTCTCGTTGGGGATTTCCCGGAGAAAATCGTCGGATTCGTATTCGATTTTCCATGAAAGATATCCAAGCGATACGAGTGGAAGTTAAAGAAGGTATTTATCCTCGGCGTGCTACCCACACGAAAGTAAAAGGTCGGCAGGATATTCCTTTGACTCGTACCGACGAACACTTAACCTTGGGAGATATGGAAGAAGAAGCTGCCGAGTCGGCTCGTTTCTTGCGCGTATCGATCGAGAGACTTGAAAATGAACCCCAAAGAAATGAAATGGATATTTTTTTTAGTTGTTGAATAACAAATAATAAAAATGTAGAAAGATGAAATTCAGGAATTCAAAAAGGTCTTTCTTATGCGGTTCCCTCTCGTCGAAGTATAAGTAGCACTCACGAATTTGAAATCAGAAGTTCTTCAGTGGTTCTCAAATGTGCCTTCTCGTTCTTTAGAAGGAGCTTATAAAGCTAGCAAGCGAATACGGCATATCAAAAAAGATTATTTGTCCTATAAATGTTCGATTTTATATTCGAGACACCCTCGGCAAGCTATCGTTTCACATATGAATACGGAATTAAATAACTCCGTATTCATAATATATTGGAGTGTTTTAGAATGTAAAATTAGCATTCATCCACTAAATCTTTTGAATAAATTGAGATCAATTATATCAAAAGGATTTTCTATTTTTATTGATCCACATTCGGTTTTTGTTGATCAACGGTTTTGCATTTTACCAGAATCAAATCTTTATAATATGTCGAATATTCCATTTTTCCTCTCTACTCCTCGAGAGCCAAGAGCTTCAAAAAAATTAATAAAACATTTGAAAAAAAAAAGATTTTTTGATTATAGAAACTTTCAAAATAAAAATTCTATTATTTCAAGTGACTTATTTAGGAGAGAGTCGAATAAGATCGAACAAATGAATAGAAAATTAGCTTGGATTGAGGCAACTCCGAATGATCCAGATAATTGGAAACGATATTATTCCCTTCTTTCTTCCCTGCCCAAAATGGAGGATACCTCGGAAAAAAGATTATCCTTCTCGGAGTCAAAAGATTCTATAATCACCACGGTAGCTTATGAATCTATAGGTCTTGTACCTCGTTCCATAACTCGTACTTCGTCTGGATTCCAAACAGGGTTGATAGGTCAGTCAAGTTCCTTAGTACTTCATGAATTCCAATTGGCTAAGTATCAAACACTAGCCCCTCTACAATATATTGGATGTTCAATACTTATTCCTTGCGGAATTTCAATCTTCTTAAAAGGATGGTTTTTGGAACCTCGGATTGAAAATTGGTGGAATACTTACCAATCTCAAATTTTTACTAATTTTTTCCGGGAAGAGAGAGCCTTAGAGAGACTCCGGGAAGTGGAAGAACTCCTTCGGTCAGATAAAATGATGTTAAATTCTCTAAAAGCTCAATCACAAGATCTCAATATGAAGATTCATGAAAAAACAATTCAATTAGTAACGATGCACAATGAAGAGAGTATTCAGGCTATTCCGCATCCATTAACAGATATAATCTATTTTGCTACTCTAAGTGCCTTGCTCATTCTGGATGGAGAGAGGCTCGCTGTTCTCAATCCCTGGATTCAAGAATTATTTTATAGCTTGAGTGATACAATGAAAGCTTTCTCCATTCCTTTATTCACCGATCCACGTATTGGGTTCCATTCGCCTCATGGTTGGGAAATATACATAGATTCTTTTTTATCACATTTAGGATTCGCTCGTAACAAACATATAGTATCCTGCTTTGTTTCAACCTTTCCAGTCATTTCAGATACAGTTTTTAAACATTGGATTTCCCGTCATTCAAATCGTATATCTCCTTCGATCGTAGCCACTCATCATACAACGAATGAATAAAAAAGGTTGTTTTTATTATTGGTCTTACTTGATGAGAATAGTATTTTTTTTTTACCCCAGAACAGAATGAATTGCCGGCTATTTCCATTTCGAATCAATTGAGAATAGAGAATAGAAGTATATATACACTTTTCATTTTCCACCTTTATTGTTACTATAATGGCGGAGTTGCGGGCACAGGTAGCTATTGTAACAACTGGAATGTTGAAGGCACCCAACTCGTGGAAATATTTAGAACAAATAATCGAACCATGCAGAAAAAAATTACTTATGATTGGATGATAAAGTTGGTGACTCGATCGATTCCGATCTTGATCATAATGACTACAATAGCTTGGCCATCTATCCCGGAAGCATATCCAATTTTTGCACAGCAAAGTTACGAGAACCCTCGAGAGGCAACTGGACGTATCGTATGTGCCAATTGTTACTTAGCTGAAAAACCTGTGGATATCGAAGTTCCACAATCTGTACTCCCGGATACCGTATTTGAGGCAGTTGTTAAAATCCCTTATGATACGCAAATAAAACAAGTACTTGCTAATGGTAAGAAAGGGGCTTTGAACGTGGGAGCTGTTCTTATCTTACCTGAAGGATTTGAATTAGCTCCTCCTGATCGTATTCCCCCCGAGATTAAAGAAAAAATGGGTAATCTTTATTTTCAGACTTATCGTCCTGATAGAAAAAATATTCTGGTAATAGGTCCTGTTCCGGGTGGAAAATACAGTGAGATTGTGTTTCCCATTCTTTCACCAGACCCTGCTACTAATAAAGAAGCTTATTTTTTGAAATATCCTATATATGTGGGTGGTAATAGGGGAAGGGGACAAATTTATCCCGATGGGAGCAAAAGCAACAATACGGTTTATAATGCTTCAACCACGGGTAAGGTAAGCAAAATATTACGTAGAGAGAAAGGTGGGTATGAAATAACGATTGAGAATACATTGGACGGCCGTCCGGTGGTTGATATTGTACCCCCAGGACCAGAACTCATTATTTCGGAAGGTGAATTAATTAAGATTGATCAACCATTAACTAATAATCCTAATGTAGGTGGGTTTGGTCAGGGAGATGCGGAAATAGTACTTCAGGATCCGTTACGTGCTCAAGGTCTTTTGTTATTTCTCGCATCGGTTGTTTTAGCACAGATATTCCTAGTACTTAAAAAGAAACAATTTGAAAAAGTCCAATTAGCTAAAATGAATTTTTAGATTCAGTTTATATATTGTTCGAAACTTAACTGAAGCGTCTGATCAGTAGAATTCCCATTTCATTTCTTATATCGATTGCTAATGTGTAATGAGATCATCAATTTTAGTTTCTATACATTAGTATAATATGTATGGTAACGGTTTCTTCAGAAACTGAGAGTCAGTTTGGAATATCATTATCCCTTTCCTTTACTACTATAAATTATTGGGGATACCACATCAAAATATGCATTTCGGGAGGGGTGACTCAGCAAGCATTAAGACATAGCATATCAGCTTGCCGAAGAATGGTCTTATTTATTCCCCATATATTTATATTTTAGATACTATACTATAAAAGAATCTTCCTTATCTGTTTATTTATAATATCTCTCAAGATAAAATAAAATTATTATAGATCAAAAAACTGTTTCTATTTCGGAAAACATATCATAAAGCTCTTCTATTACTTGAAGAGAATGACCTTTGTTCTTACCAAGAATATAATATTCTGAAACAGATCGACAGACGTAACGTATGGAGGAGAGACGGACGAACCCTTAGAAATATCACCATATTCTTCCCCCCAAAAAATCGAAGTCGATTTTCATATTGAGGTACAGGAAGCCCGTGATCCTTTTGACCTTGTTCACCAATTACCAAGAGAATATGTTCTGCGTATCCTTCTGAGAATTCTTCTAGCTTATCTTATAAAGAGTGGAAAACAGATGAATGGTATATAAAAAAGGCTTATGTTGTTTATTGCAGAAACACATAGGGTCCCAACTCCCTGGCTCGTTTCGAAGGTGTTCTTCTCCCTGGCCCAAATTACGTTCCAAATCCCATATTAAAAACATGAAATTTCCATAGCATAATCTCGGCCTTTACACAAGTGAATAGTAATTCACCACATCCAATTTTTGAGAAAGTATAGTAATTTGTTGTTCTAGCAAGATTATTGATTCGTAAATTATTTTTCTTTTATTTTAATAAGATAAGAAAAACTTATGATAAATCAATCAAATTTTTTTGAAAGATGCTAAAAGATTTATCTGCATGATAAAAATATCACTAAATGATGTGATGACATATTATCAATTGATTTTTATTTTATTTAAAATTATTAGATAAATTTATGGAATAATAAGATTCTCAGGAATCTTATTATATTTCGTTAATCTTTATTATTTCTTATTGGAACCGGAAGACTCAAAAAATGAATTATTATTAATAAAACTTTGCTCGAAATGAGCAAAGTTTTATTATCTATTGAGTCTGGGCGAACTAACCTACCCTTGCATTACAGTATTTCTTATACAGGTTTATTTATCCAGTTGATTCAATTATTACGGGGATGACCCTAATCCGGAGTATGGGCCATGAAAAGAAATACCTACTGGACCGATCACAGGGGTACCAACTACGGTACCTATTAGCCACAGGGGAATCCTTCCGGTGGTATTGGCCATTTATCCTACTCCCCCTCACATTCCATTGGGTAGTCATGACTCCGAGACATGGACGGTCACGGACAATTAGAATCTTGGATCTTTCCGTATGAGGCAAGAAAGTTTATACCGTTATTAATTAGAAAAGTGACTGGAAAATGGAACAGCAAGTACAAGGATTAGTAACAACCCCCAATAGAGGCTGGTACGATTTGATTCCACACTCTGTTTATTCGGATTTGGTTGTGTCGTAGCTTCTTCACGCTCCAGATAAATAAGGTTGGTTTATCGTTGGATGGATTGCGTTGCTGATATTGATCCTGGGGAGAAAACCGTAGGTACAGCTAGTCCATGAACGGCCAGCCATCTAACTGTGAAAATTGGATAAGTTCTATCTATAGTCATTGATACCTCCTACAAAGATCTAGTAAATTCATCGACTTGTTCCAACGAATTGAAACGGCCGGTTATTAATGGAACCTCTTGTCGGCTCTCCGTAAAATACTCATTTGGCCGAGGACTCCCGAACACATCGTAAGCCAAACCTGTGCTGACGAATGACCAACCTGCAATGAACAAGGGAGGTATAGTAATGCTATGAATCACCCAGTACCGAATACTGGTAATAATGTCGGCGAAAGGGCGCTCTCCCGTATTCCCAGACATGGTTAGCTCCGTGTTATATATTCTTTGTAGACGCGAGGAGGAATTGATTCCATCATGGAGGATCGAAACCGGAAGATATAGAATCTACTGATATCTCCTTTAAACCTTGTTAGATTGTCAACCTTGTACCAAGGGTATCTTTGAAGCATACTGGACCAGTATAGCTAGCGTTCTTCCGACACAGCAAGACAACTAACTTTCAATGGTAATAAAGGAAAGGAAAAATAAAGAATAAGATTGAATAATTTGGTCATTTCATTAGCATTGTTTGACTAACTTAATCAATATTCAAAAAAACCCAATGACTTGAGATCGTTTTGCGCGACCTGACCTGAGATGAGAGGATTTTGAACGTAAAGAACCTATATGAATTTTAAATACTGGAACCATTGGGACGTATGGGTCATAGGGGGAAAAACCACTACAACGGATTACTATGGTTTTAGGGTTACGAACAAATGTAAAGCTAGCCTTTTGAGATTGATGCAGCTCCAGGAGAAAGAGTGGGAGTGTTACAGCCCAGCCTCCATGTAGAATATGGAACTCCTGTGCGTGCGCGCAACATTATGTTCACTCCGCATGGATTTGGGTCGTACGGATTACACAGAGAATACGATCACCGATGTAGCACAAGTGAATAGAGAGCAAATATTTATCCTACGAACAAAAAAACATTCTTCGGCCGATTCCCAATGCAATAGTTTCTTCAAATAAGGAAGACCCAGTAAATATTACAATTAGTTAGATTAAAGATCTGTGAAATGAAACTTTGAGCCATTATGAGTTAGTTTACAGAAGGTAACATTTCCGCGATCCCGAGCCTCACATTAATGGCTTACTCTTACTGGGTATTCGTCTAGAGGTAAATACAAACGAAGATATTTATGATTAGGTATGTTGAATTCCTGCATCCCAACATGAGATGGATAAAGCTTTTCCTACGACTGTATAAGATTTTTGTTTCCTCATAGTTTGTGAAGCAATATCGATAGCATAGGGATAGGAATTAATTATTTTGGAGAAAAAAATAGTTGGATCGAAAGCAATTCGTAATAAAATAGTATCATAACGGGTTTAAAGGAAAAAAGCTCCATAAAGTCTTTATTGTTGGAGATAATGAATGTAAGAATTATTCTCTTTAGGGTCGAATGCAAACAAGGGTAAAATGTACAATGTGGAATGGCGGTTGCCAGGTCTGGGACTGTGAAATCCCATACTCGATTCAAAGCACAAGCCTATATTCCCTTCCTTGGGAGGAACAAACAACAAATTCCTCCCCCAGAATATCATCCAAATTTTATGTTCGTATTACTGATGCAATTGATAAAATTGAATCATTTCAATACTATGTAATTCTGGCGAAAGCAATACAAATAGTAATTCTAGGTGATCGGATCGGATGAGAATTCACTTTAATTGAACCTTTAAAATGAAAATAAAAGCGTTTCGCTATTCGTGGAGATCATCATATAGTAGGAACGCGATTTCCGAATCGTTTTATCAATTCACGGACTGGAAATCAATACGAATATGAAAAGTGATTTAGGATAACGATTATTTGAATATAGTTCTTTTTTTTTTTTACTTATGAAAAAGTATTTTTTTATATCCCCCATTCCCAATCATATATTCTTCATATTCTTATTATGCAAGGGTAATGACGAATATAAGAAAGAATCTCTAATTAATTTCAATTGGATATTTTGTACTTCAAATTAATCTTTATTTTTTGGGTCATAAAGAGATTTAGGTAATTGCTCTACAAGGGTGTATACTAAATTCGTTATCACCATTCAAAGTTTTTTCTATGTCTATTATACCTAGCTACTTCGTATTCCTATTGGCTGCTCTAACTCCAGCTTTAGTTCCACTTACTGGCTCAAATAAGATAAAACTTATCTAGAAAATAATGACGGGAAATCAAGGAAAATTTTCTGCCAGATGATGGTTATTGAGATTCACGGTAAACTTAGGTACTATCTAAGTTAGATATTGTCTTCGTTAACTCAGAAAGAAACGGTTGAAGCTTTGCCATCCGGAATCGTATCAGGTTCGATTCCAACAACTTCAGCTGGATTATTTGTAACTGCATATTCACAATACTGACGTGGTGATCAATTGGATCTTTGACCGAGGATTGGATTACGTTTAGCATCCCGCACTTGCCTCCCTTCTTAGGGAGGTCAAATTGATCGATAAATTTTGCTATTTTATCAATGAATCTAATTGAGTTCAAATTTTGATTATGGAAAATAAAAAAAAAAACACATCAAATTCAATTTTATTATCAAAATCACGCTCTGTAGGATTTGAACCTACGACATCAGGTTTTGGAGACCTACGTTCTACCGAACTGAACTAAGAGCGCTTTTTTTTTGCATCACATAGGAGGTCGTGGATAGAGAGATAATCTTTTTTTATTCTCTCCTATTTCTTGACTATTTCTTGAATACTTATTACTAGTATTCCGCAAATAACTATTCGTTCGAAGATCTCTCATACGTATGAGATTCGGGTTAGGGATGACAGGATTTGAACCTGCGACATTTTGTACCCAAAACAAACGCGCTACCGAGCTGCGCTACATCCCTCCCAACTTTCATACAAGATGGATTGTACTTTATTTAAATACTTTATTTAAAGCCTCTTGCCTACATCGTCCCATCCCTATTTCCTCATCGTCCTTTCCTGTATCGCAATCCGTTATGAAATAATTATAACAATTTAACTTTTTTTTTTATGGGATTCTTAAAAACAAGGGAATCTTATATAAAAGAACATTGAAATTGAAACTTTTGTATTTCCCCTATGAAAAGATTTGTGACTTGTTCAATAAAATCCTTTTTGATGAGGGATACTATACTGGAGAACAACCATTCATCGTAAATAATTATTATTCTTGGAATTCGAATAATTAAGTGATGAGATGATCGTATTTGATACTATTTATTTATTTTTTATTTATTTAATAGTAGATAGAAATTCAAATAAATTATTATATATTTTTTACTGATTTGTCGAGATAGAATGGAAATAGTAACGTACACGGGAAAGAATTTAATAAAATTAATTACTAATAAATCACTTAAGAAGTCTCAAAGATTTAGTAAGAAAGAATAGATTTCGCTTATTTCTATTACTCTGTCATTACTTACTTATATGAACCTTCGTAGAAAAATGAATATTTCAAAATTTAGTAAGAATCTTTTCAATCCAGTTTCTGAAAGCCGGAAGAAAGTGATTTAGGGGGAGGAACTTGCAATGCAAGATGTAAAAACATATCTTTCCACAGCGCCTGTTGTAGCTACGTTGTGGTTCGGATTTTCAGCTGGTTTATCGACAGAGATCAATCGTTCTTCCCCGGATGCTTTAGTTCTTCCTCTTCCCCAAGGATACCCTTTTACCATTTCGAGTTTGACCACTTTTTGAGTTAACCTATTGGTTGGAAACTCCCAAATAAATATTTGAATTAAGTCTTATTGAAGAATCAAGTTTCGATGGGAAAAAGATGAGTTTGAAAATTTGACTTCATCGAAAAAACAGAGAATCTTATTGAATATTACTAATAATGAAAAGTTTTTTCTTAAAATTTTTCATTATTAGATTTTTCGCCATAAGATCGGAAACTCATTTGTATTTTCAAGATTCAAAAAATTATGGCTGAGAGTAAAAATGTGAGAGTAACAATTACTTCAGAATGTACTAGTTGTGTCCGAAACGGTAATGAAAAATATTCGGGTGTTTCCAGATATACTACTCGGAAAAATCGTCGAAATACGCCTACTCGAATGGAATTGAAAAAGTTTTGTCCTTATTGTTATCAACATACTATTCACAAAGAAATAGGAAAATAAGCAGTATTGGGGAGGTTCGTGAAACAAACCATGGGCAAATCCGAGCGATCTTCTCGTAAACGTTCGCCACCAATTAGATCAGGAGAAACTGTTGATTATAAGAATATAAGTTTACTTTGCGGATTTATTAGCAAGCGGGGAAAAATCTTATCCAAACGAATAAATAGATTAACCTCGAAACAACAACGTTTAATGACTATTGCTGTTAAACGAGCTCGTATTTTAGCTTTGTTACCTTTTGTCAATAACGAAAGTTAATTGGATATTATTAATAATAAAACTCATTAATTAAGATGAAATCGAAATAGGTTACATAAGGAAAAAGATCTCGATTCTCTTATGGAAAAGAGGGGATCTTGACTTTATCTATCTATTTACTCATTTCCGAGATTTAGTAATTCTCTCGATGTTTATACCTCCCCGGAGTGAATCAATCCCCGGAGAGGGTTTTATACCTTATCCCCCTATCTATTATTCGTTAACCTCTCTCAAAATTGTGGAAGAGCTACTAATATCCAATATAGCTATCTGCGCGAGTATTTTACGATTCAAAAAAACCTGGTTTTTGTATGAATGTTGAATAGATTTAGTATAAGAAACTCCATTGTTTCGGGCTGCTGCATTGATCCGGGTAATCCATAGACGACGAAAATCTCTTTTTCGTTTACCTTTATCTCGATGGGGAGAAACTAAAGCCTTTATTACTTGCTGTTTACCGGTTCGAAAGATTCTCGAATGAGCTCCTCGAAACCCTGATGTGAGTTGAATAATATCTTTCCGTTGTTTCCGAGCCACGTAGCCACGTTTAACTCTAGTCGTTGTTGCTTACTATATAAAAAATCACTGAATATTTAAATGAAGAATGAATGTAAAAATTCTTATATTTGAATATTCTTTATAATAGATTTTGCTCTGTTTCTTCGAATGATAAATAGGAGCAAAGAATGGATATGGTTGAGTTGATTAAAACACCCGCTTCGTTGTGATTATCACAATATTATGGCAATTAAAGAAATATTATTGAAATTACCATCGAATAGGATGCTATTCGATAGAATGGCATCTTTTACAAAAAGTCCGCCTTCTCTTTACTATCCTTCATGGAATGAGACCACCGATCTTTCTGATGTAGGGAATAAAGATTCCCGTGGCTTTTGCTACTTCAACCTTCCCATTCACGAATTTTTTAGATTGGGCATCTGCTCAGTATGGGACCTTGAACTGATAAAAATCCGGGATTCCATCGTTTCTATAGTTTCTCCTTCAACGGTGGGGTACCCCCTATACGCCGGAGCCTCCTATTTCTCAAAACGAAATGAGAATGTTACCAGTGACTCGTATAGTTTCTGATCCCCAGCTCCACCCGATTCATCGAGCAAAAAAAGGTCTTCTTACAATAAAACTTATCCATACAATAACGGCGTGTGATCGTGAGGGTTGGCTAGGCAGCTTACCTTGTAAGTCCGTTTTTGCGGCGATATAAGCATCATGCTTTTTGAATTGCATTTTCTTCCTCGCTCAATGGATTGATGACCATTCGCTACCATTGAGAAATTGCTTTTCATCCTGCATCGGGATGATCGGATTTGCACCAATAGAAACCATAAATTTCATCCCCAAGATTGGTGGATGATAGATCTGTACTTACTATAGTGAGGGGATTCTCCTGCCATATCGATCCCCCTGCACCTCGAGCTTCTGATCTAAACGAGTCGCACATACACCCTGGTACATACTCCTCTACGCTGAGGACATCCTCGAAGGGCAGGGGATTTTGTTCTATCTCCTATTGGCTGTCTTCGATTCCTAATGAGTTGTTGAATAGTAGGCATTCTTAGTGCGGTATGCATGCAGGATTTACTGGTTCGGATTGATCCTAACCCTAAGAGTTTATTATGAGATTCAAAAACTAATCCTTAGAAGTTTCTTTTTATTCTCTTGAAAGTGAAAGAAACTTCTAGAAAGATCAGAACTAAATCGAAACTTTATGACTCTTATTATATTTCGTATCAATAAATCTTATAATTCGTCGATTTTTCATTTATTTCTCATATGCAAGCAAGCTTTTGTTCCTACTTATGGATCCGTCACACCGATCGCTTGTATATTTACCATAAGTAGATAATTTATTTTCTTCTCGAAAATTCTAGTTAACTTTTTTAAATCAGCTATTAATTAGAGAGTTCGAAGAAGTTTCTACAGCTATAGGATCAGTAATGCCATAAACTTTAGCTTCTTCCGCTGACATAAAAACATCTCTTTCCATATCTTCAGAGACTACCCATAAAGGTTTCCCTGTTCTTTGTACATAAATTTTAGTAACGCAGTCGCGAAGTTTCAACATCTCTTCTGCTTCCACAAGACATTCTCCCGCTTGTCCATCATAGAAAGAACTACCGGGTTGATGAATCATCACCCTATTAATAAATGCTTATTTACTTTTTATTCTTTCTTCCTCTATTCGAGAAAGACTTGATTTAATGAACCGTACAAGCATTTTTGGTGCATACAGCTCCATAATAGATTGAAAACAATTTTTTATATAATTCGTCATAATAAGTAACAATAATATTATTTTTATTTATTATACGATATTATATAGTAAATATTATAGATATCGAAGATAGACGAATAAGATAATCTATGTACCATCTTTTTCTTTCAGAAAAGGAAGATACTGTGATGGTTCCATTGCTCCATACATTCCCTCATTCAGCAATCCCAAAGTTTCTTTTATCGATGTTATATGGCCATATTTCTCCTCTTTCTCCGATATTCTTCCGGGAGTTTACGACGCTGGAATAGACCCCAGGAGATATAGAATCAACGTGATCGGAGAAAAAATAGCCACGGTTGTGTTTACTATCCCGATACTTCAAGTTTTCTTTATTACGGTTGTATCAAGTTTCGTATGCCATGCTATTATTACCCCTCCATTCGTTGGCGCAGGCATAGTTAGTTTTTTCTTCACATCCTTTTTCTATCCATCAAACAAAGACTCATTGGCGCGGAGCGTGAGGTAGCGCTATACGTTTAGTAATTTCTCCTCCAGCTAAAATGAAAGATCCCATTGAAGCAGCTAATCCCACACAGATGGTGTTTACATCTGGTATTATATATTGCATAATATCATAGACGGATATTCCTGCTAATACCGCTCCACCAGGAGAATTAATATATAAATAAATATCCTTACTCTGATCTTCTCCATTCAGGTACATCAGAATACAAATAGTTTGATTTGCAATTTCATCATCTATGTGCTGGCCCAAAAACAACAATCTTTCTCGATAAAGTCGGTTGATTAGGATAGATTTATAGCCTTTCTTCCTTTGGAACCGCACACGCACTTTTAAGTGCATACGGCTCTAGCAGTTGAAAAAGTTAGGTATTTCTTTCTCCCGATACCCATCTTCTATAAAAAACCTTTTGGTTAGATAAAAAAGTCTTTCTCTCATCTTAAAGGATGGGTCTTACCACTTCCAGTTCAAGTTTGTCTTTGTTTCCAAAGTGTCCCATTTTCAACTTATTGAACTACCTATTAACCGATGTCCAATCCAATGATTTTATTTTCTTCAGCAGAATTCCCTTGTTTTCAAATAGATTCTTAATAAGATCCTTGGGTTTATGCTCCACTTCGGGGAAATATCTATCCGACTGTTACTCGCACATATGGAGCAAGTAAATCTACTGCCATTTTTCCACTCTATTCTTACTTCTGCTAGAAATGCTTGTCCATATCATTTCATCATGATCAAGAATAATTAATCTTTGATCAGTTGTTTGTTTCGTTGAACGAAGCCTGAATACTCTTTATTGTTTTTGACTAGCCATAGATTATCACGATTGATAAATATTTTTTTTTTTTGTGAGAGATCTCACGCTTTAGATTACTGAGCATTTAGTCAATCTTAAGTGAGATAGAAGCATCTCAATCGGAAGGAATGACGGGAAGATTCCGTATAATCGAATATTTCAAACAAGTCGCACTGTACGTCAATCCAAACTATATCTTCCTCTCCGAAGATTCGAAGGGATACTTTCGGAACACCAATGGGCGTTTCTTGGGGACCAAATATTATATTGCCCCCCAATACGAGAGCATAATTGATCGGGAAAAAAGATTGTATCAATTATATAGACCTACAGAATCTCTAGTGATTCCACCAATAGGCGTAGTAAATCATATTATAGTTCCATTTCATACACATGATATGATTGATACACAAGGCGAAAGCGGCATGGACCAATGCATACCGATGAAATAAATCAAAAACCAAATATTGGATATTGGGTCTACTTTTTCCTAGCATGAACCTGATGCGATGGAGAAATAACAATTACTAAAATTCTTCCAAAGTAGAAATTACAGGATTTTCTATGATAATTCTCTCAACCATGGATCTGTATCAATAACCGGAAGGAAAAAGTGGAACAGAATAGTCAATATGATGAATTGGATCGGGGTACAAAGGATGGAAAATCATAACATAATAAATTCTTTTTCTAATATTTGGCAAGTTATTTCAGAGCTTTCTCGGGACCCCTTAACTTAATGGGAAGCATCTAACAATGTAATACCTTAGAAGTTAGAAGCTCAGGTTTCGTTTGTTCCTTATGATTGTCCAATAAAATAGACTTTGATGCCAATGAATAAGAAAACTGATTCATCTGTAAATATATATATATATATATATATATATTTTATTTTATCGATCAATAAAAAAAAAAAAATTGATGTAGATTGTAAAAGACAGTAACTCATATGGATATTGATAGATGAAAAATTGAACCTCTGTTTGAGTCTCCGTTCGAATAACCAATCCATTGGAGTATACTTTAACTAATTACACACATAGAGTATATAATACCATTACGGTCCTCGGTTTAGTCAAGCACGATATTTAACCCTATTATAAACTATGCATTATCCATTATTTGAATCACTCCGATGTTTGATGGGACCAATATATTCATTGTTATGCTGAATCAAGAGATGCTAAACTATTCCTGCTCCTCTTCATTGTGAGAAAGAAGGGAATTGGTATTTCAATATCTCATCACGTATAACTGTAAATAGATGTGAATCCCTGTATGATTGAATAAGGTTTTAGCATCGTATCAAAGCCCTTGAATGCAATAAAGTTACGTAGTGTCTACTCCCCTTTGAGAAAGGGGTATATGCATGGGTCCGCCTTGGTACCGTGTCCATACCGTTGTATCAAATGATCCTGGCCGTTCAATTGCTGTACATATAATGCACACAGCGTTAGTTTCTGGTTGGGCTGGTTCAATGGCTTTGTATGAGTTAGCAGTTTTTGATCCATCCGATCCTGTTCTTGATCCCATGTGGAGACAAGGCATGTTCGTTATCCCTTTTATGACTCGTTTGGGGATAACGAAGTCATGGGGTGGTTGGAGTATCACCGGAGAAACTGTAACTAATGCAGGTGTTTGGAGTTATGAAGGCGTGGCTGCTGCGCATATTGTGTTATCTGGCTTGTTATTCTCATCAGCCATTCGGCATCGGGTATATCGGGATCTAGAAATATCTACTGACGAACGTACGGGAGCACTTACTATAGATTTGCCTAAGGTCTTCGGAGTTCATTTATTCCCTTCAGGAGTACTTTGTTTCGGATCCGGAGCATCTCACGTAACAGGTTTGTTCGGTCCCGGAATATGGGTGTCTGATCCCCATGGGTTGACTGGAGAAGCACAACCTGTAGTTCCAGTGTGGGGAGCCGAAGGGTTCGACCCCTTCGTTCCAGGAGGAATAGCTTCTCATCATATTGCAGCAGGTATTCTAGGTATATTAGCAGGTCTATTCTACCTTAGTGTTCGTCCTCCCCAACGATTATACAAAGGATTACGTATGGGGAATGTTGAAACTGTTTTATCCAGCAGTATTGCTGCCGTGTTTTTTGCAGCCTTTGTTGCTGCCGGAACCATGTGGTATGGCTCCGCGACCACTCCAATAGAATTATTCGGTCCTACTCGTTATCAATGGGATCAAGGATTCTTTCAACAAGAGATAGATCGGAGGATTCGATCCAGCAGGGCCGAAAATCTTAGTTTATCAGAAGCTTGGTCCAAAATTCCAGAAAAATTAGCTTTTTATGATTATATTGGTAATAATCCAGCGAAAGGGGGATTATTCAGAGCAGGTGCGATGGACAATGGGGATGGAATAGCTGTCGGTTGGTTAGGTCACGCTGTCTCCAGAGATAAAGAAGGACACGAGCTTTCCGTACGTCGTATGCCTACTTTCTTCGAAACCTTTCCAGTAGTTTTGGTGGATGGGGAGGGAATTGCGAGAGCCGATGTTCCCTCCAGGAGGGCAGAATCAAAGTATAGCGTTGAACAAGTAGGTGTAACTGTTGAGTCTTACGGTGGTGAACCCGATGGGGTTAGTTTTAGTGATCCCGCTACAGTGAAAAAATATGCTAGACGTGCTCAATTAGGTGAGATTTCTGAATCTGATCGTGCTACTCCAAAGTCTGATGGTGTTTTTCGTAGTAGTCCAAGAGGTTGGTTTACTTTCGGTCACGCTACATTTGCTCCTCTTTTCTTCTTCGGACATATTTGGCATGGTGCTAGAACCTCGTTCAGAGATGTTTTTGCTGGTATTGATCCTGATTTAGATGCTCAAGTTGAATTCGGAGCATTCCAAAAACTAGGAGATCCAACTACCAAAAGACAAGTAGTATAACATCGATACAAAAATGTTTAATATAATATATATATATATCGTTTTCAAAATTAAATCTATTTAATCTATATAGATTAGATAGATTTAATTTCTATATCTTTAAGTAGTACGAAAGTTATCCCTATACTCCCTCACCCATACAATAGAATCTACGGAAGCATTGGTTCATACATCCTCGCCGGTAAGTACTTCAGGAATAATATTTTTTGCTATTTTCTTCCGGGAGCCACCTAAAGTTCCAAACAAAGGGAAAAAATGATTTTTGGATCATCAAGAGGGTGATCCGGGATGAAAAAATTAATGACCTTCCCTAAAGACTGAGGGAAGGTCACTTAGGCTAATCTTCATGCTCCTCAAAAGGATCTCTAAGTCCTTCGGAGGGTTGCCCAAAGGCAGTATACGAAGCGTGACCGGTGAAGCTGACAAGTGAACGAGATATGGAGATAGCGACCAAGGTTGCAGTTTCCATTGCTAAGTAATCCCGAGATAATGGTTTGTTTCCGTTTCCAATATAATAGTACATAAAGTTAACAAATCTCAACTAATGTAATAAGTTTTACGGCTACAAAGATTATTGATGGTATTCCCAGGATCAAACCGCAACGAACCAGTGTAGGAAGTCCATCAAAACCACTTAATTCGGAATATGGTAAAGTGGCTCCTGGATGGGGAACCACTCCCATTATGGGTGTCGCAATGGCCCTATTTGCAGTCTCTCCAGTTATTATCTTGGAACTTTATAATTCCCCCGTTTCATTGGATGGGATTCCGGTGAGTTGGTAATGAACAAAAACTAAAGAGTTTTTCCCCCCAAACAAATATTCCGATCTAGTGAAATAGAAAAATTTATAAATCTTCTGTTTCATTAGATTTAATGGCTTGCTTAGGGCCCGTAGGTTAGCTCTCTCCTCTCCATGGTAGTTCAATCGTGTGATTCTCCAATTAGGAGATCTTTGGAATACGGGTGTGCGACTCGTCCGAATTAATCATTGATAGTACAAAGTAATTTGTCATCTTTCTCATAGAATGATCCTACCTTGCCGGATGCCAATTGAATGGTTAGCATCTGAAGCGCGGGGCTCGCGAAGGCATTAGTTCAATAGGAAGATTTAAACCATGATTAATTTATGTATATCCGCTATTCAAACTTCGTTACCAAACTTTCAATAACTTGAAAATTTTATTGACTAGAAATTCTACGATATATTTTTCACAACTGCATACTTGGCAAATGAGAGAACATTCCCATTTTATAAGCATATTTTATCAAATTGGTGACGATAGAGAAGCTTCTTACCCATCGTACCTCCTCTACAAAAAAGAGTCTATCGGAGTATAGTAGGAATCTAAGGTTTTTGAATATCCATCAAGGTTTCAACGAGATAATCTCCAGAATTTGTTTTATATCACTGTTTTTTCAATAAATATATTGATGATAGGAGAAAAGATTGTTCAAAAGGCCAATAATCTTCATTCGTTTTGGAGGGAAGAAAGAGCCAACTTGGGATCAAGGTAATAAAAATGTTATGAAAAAGATTAGGTTCTACCCCTTTTTTTTGGGGGAGGGGAATTTTTATTGAAATAATTAATGAAAAGATTTTGTATCATTTTTTTGCTCAAGCCGTATGAAGAGAAATCCCCATGTACGGTTTTCGGAGGGGGGAGCGTATGAAATAAAAGTTCACCCATCTCAATAAAGTATATGATTGGTTTGAGGAGCGTCTTGAGATTCAGGCGATTGCGGATGATATTACTAGTAAATATGTTCCTCCCCATGTCAATACATTTTATTGTCTAGGGGGAATTACCCTGACTTGCTTCTTAGTACAAGTAGCCACTGGTTTTGCTATGACTTTCCACTATCGCCCGACCGTTACAGAAGCTTTTAGCTCTGTTCAATATATAATGACTGAAGTCAACTTTGGTTGGTCAATTCGATCAGTCCATCGATGGTCGGCAAGTATGATGGTTCCAATGATGATTTTGCACGTATTTCGCGTTTATCTCACGGGGGGATTCAAGAAACCTCGTGAATTAACTTGGGTTACAGGTGTAATTTTAGCCGTATTAACCGTATCTTTTGGTGTAACTGGCTATTCTCTGCCCTGGGATCAAATTGGTTATTGGGCTGTCAAGATTGTAACTGGTGTACCTGAAGCTATTCCTGCAATAGGATCTCCCTTGGTAGAGTTATTACGCGGGAGTGTCAGTGTAGGTCAATCCACATTGACTCGTTTTTATAGTTTACACACTTTTGTATTACCTCTTCTTACTGCTGTATCTATGCCGATGCACTTTTCAATGATTCGTAAGCAAGGTATCTCAGGTCCTTTACGAGCGAGAAGAAACGCAATAGGGATTAATATTCATATTATCTCAATAACTTTCATTAGATTATTCCATTGCCATAGATATCCTTTATAAACAATAAAGAATATCTCATGGATTTTGTTTTCTATTCCGAAGTATTACTGGGTTCAGACCAATGAATAGTCGAAAATAGATTCTTTTCAGAGAGAAGATGGATTACGGGAGTGTGTGACTTGAATTATTCAACTTCGGCTATGCAGATATTCCATTGAATCTGTCACATCGACATCCAATGATAAAATGTGCCTCTATCCCGATCTCGCTCCTACTTGTAGGAGGGTTAAAACTCGGGTACAAAAATCTCGTTGGTTTTGGAAAGAGAGTCATTTCCATGATCGAATTATAATCTCAAATAGGCTTCGCAAAATCCAGTAAGTTAAAGTGAGATATATTTATTCTTCCTTGGAAGAAAAGGAATATGGTGAAGAAATGCATTCACTTCCCTTGCATCTCAATCGAAATAATACCATCGGAGTGAAAGAGAGATCCAAAGAAAAAACGGATAGATAAGCCGGAGTGTTAACAAGTTAATACTATTACGTTCCAAAACCTTGTTCCTCCGTGGAAAAGAAAATGACTCATAAGGAATAAGATTGTCCGAAAAGCATATTGATGATCATAATGCCCAAAATTTATGGCCCACTTGGACAATGAGCATCTAATTCAAAATTAAAATGGGGTTTGATTTGAAAAAAATCCCTAAAATAAAGCATTAGAGATCATATAATATTTTTATGTATCCTAAAAATAAAAATAAAAAAAAATATTATAGTTATTGCTTGAGCCGGATGAGAAAAATCTCTCATGTCCGATTCTATGGGAAGAAGAATAGATCCAAAATAGCCTATCCCGATAACAAAAAAACCTGACTTAAGCGATCCTGTATTGAGAGCTAAATTGGCTAAAGGTATGGGACATAATTATTATGGAGAACCCGCTTGGCCTAACGATCTTTTATATATTTTTCCGGTAGTGATCTTAGGTACCATTGCATGTACTGTAGGTTTAGCAGTCCCAGAACCCTCAATGATCGGTGAACCCGCAAATCCATTTGCAACTCCCTTGGAAATATTGCCCGAATGGTATTTCTTTCCGGTATTTCAGATACTCCGTACAGTGCCTAATAAATTATTGGGCGTTCTTTTAATGGCCGCAGTACCCGCAGGATCATCGACAGTACCCTTTTCAGAAAATGTTAATAAATTTCAGAATCCATTTCGTCGTCCGGTAGCTACAACAGTTTTTCCAATTGGTACTGCAGTAGCTCTTTGGTTGGGTATTGGGGCAGCTTTACCCATTGATAAATCTCTAACCTCAGGTCTTTTCCAATATCAATCATTCGGTTCAAGATTAATTACTTGATTTGATTGTTCAATTTTCCCCTGTAGAAGAATTTTTTTTCCTTCTAGTTCCATATCCAGGGAGGACTTGCTTCAAAGCAAATAATCCCTAGATATATCAAAGATTCAATAAGTTCCAATTATAAGAAATATAAGTTATTTTAATAAATTCAAATGGAGTGATTTTGGTTATTCCATTTGATCTTTTTCACTATGATTTGAATCCAACTGTAGTTTGTTTTTCTTCGAAAGAGAAACATGAATGAGTTTATTTATTGAACTTCAAGTTTCCCTAGGTAAACTTATTCCAAAACGTTTCCACAAAGCTTCCAATACTTGTTCAACAGATTTGATTCCAAAATTCTTAATTTTCATTAGATCATCTTGACTATAATCTAGAAGGTCTGATATCGTATGTACATTAATTCTTTTAAGACAGTTATAAGCTCTCGGGGGTAATTCCAATTGGTCGATAAAGATATGTCTGAAAGTAACTTCTTTTGCCATCTGATCTACCTGAATCGACATAGGAGGAAGAACGGAACAAGACGACGCATTAGATTCATTTATATTCCCCATTCCAGAAATCTTTTCCCCGTTTTCCGCATGTAAAAAAGGAATAAATAAGTTGATCAAACTTCGAGAAGCTTCATAAATTGCTTCTCTGGGAGTGATACTTCCATTGGTCCATATCTCAAGCAAAAGCATCTCTTTCATTATTTTATTGTCGTGACTTTCGAAACAATGAATACTATAATTCACATTTTGAATAGGCATAAATACAGCATTCAGAGGAAAATTTCCATCTTGAGATTTTACTATATTTTGTCTACGATATCCACGATCTCTTTCAATCCTCAATTCAATATTCAAATGAATCTTTTTAGTAAGAGTGGCTATATGTTGTGCAGGATCAATTATTTCAATAGAAGGTGGTAATATAATGTCTTGAGCAGTTACCTCTCCAGGTCCAATGATAGATATATATGCTTTTTGAATTTCAGAAGAATTGCTTCTAAGCACAATCTCTTTTAAATTAATTAAAGTATCATGTACTGATTCTTGAATACCTACTACTGTAGAATATTCATGGATTATTTTATCAAATTTTGCAGAAGTGATACATGTTCCTTCCAATTCCCCGAGTGATGCTCTGCGCATGGCGATTCCTAGAGTATTAGCTTGACCAATTCCAAGTGGGGATACAATGAAACGACTATGATGAAGACGCTCATTTTCAATTTTAGATTCGATGCACTTCCAATATGCAGATTTAGCAGATAGCGGTACTTTATTCGTACTATTCACAATCGCTGTTCCTTCAATATTATATACATCTCTTTTTAGGAGGTCTACATCCGTTATGGGGCATAGGGGTTATGTCACGTACGAGACTCAGTGCCGAACCACTTCCACAAATAGCTCGTAATGCTGTATCTCTTCCCGGACCCGGACCAGTTACCACGACTTCTGCTTGTCCCATACCCCGATCAATCAACGTACGAATAGCATTTTCCGCTGCAGTCTGAGCGGCAAATGGTGTACTTTTTTTTGCACCCTTGAATCCGCAGGCACCGGCGGAGGACCAAGAAACAACTTGTCCTCTCACATCCGTAACAGTAACAATGGTATTATTAAAACTTGCTCGAATGTGAATAACACCTTTGGGTATTCTCCCACGTTTACCTCCACGTAGATTACTAATCTTTCTAATAAGTCTTGGCATTGTTCCCATTTCCATGTATGAGAATAATAGTTATTATATGGGATTGGAAGTGATTTATACAGAGTAATTGTATATGATTCAAAAGATTAAGAGAAAAAGAAAAATTTTGTGCGAAAAGATAAATAAAGATGATTATCCTTGCCTTTGCTTGTGCTTCGGATCGGAACAAACCACCATGATTCGTCCTCGTCTACGAATTAGTCGACGATTTTCACAAATTTTACGAACAGAAGCACGAATTTTCGTGTTTGTAGTCCTTATTTCGATATAATCACTGATATAGAGAATGCAGATTTTGTTCGTTATGACAATTTATTTCCTTTCGTTTATTATTCCCGACATCCAACATTACAAAAAAAAAAAATTCAAGAGGACCTGATCATTCAATGATGTCTATAGATTATACGTCCTTTGTTTGAATCATAAATAAAGACTTGATTCCACTTTCAATCTATTCCTGGTAATATTCATATATAATTATGTCTAATCTTTTTTGGAACATGAGTTGAAACTTTACATTCATTATATGAACAGACTCGGAACATGGTATCGGGAAGTGATTCAGTAACTACAACTCCATGTCAACCAAACTCTGTTTCTTCATCAAAAGGAAAATCTTTTTTTTTTTTTTTTAACTAATATAAATTTATAGAGTATTAGTTAGTTCTTATTTGATAAAAGAGATTTCCCATATGGAATAATGAATTAAAGTTGTGGATGAGTTACCATACGTAAAGTAGTGTCTCTCCCCCAATTCGCCTCTGTCGAGCTTCTCGATCTGTCATAATTCCGCGGGAAGTAGAAAGAATTGCCATTCCCGTTCCACCCGAGACTTCAGGAATCTCTCTATAGTTAGAATATATTCTTAAGCCGGGTCTGCTAATACATCTCAAAGCAGTTATGTATGGTTTTTTCTTCCCCCCCTGATATCCCAGGGTTAGAACTAAAAAACAGTTGTTTGTACCTTCCCGATGTTCACCAAGGTTTTCCACAGAACCTTCTTGTAAAGGAATTCTTCCAATGTTTCTAGTGATATTAGTAGCTGGTACTCGAACCGTTTCTGCCTTCCTTAGGTTAGCATTCCCTATAGAGGTAATCATATTAGCAATGGTGTCGTTACCCGTGAAAACTGGTTATTATTGATATGAATAAACATTTAAATTTAATAAGTCTTTTTGAAGGAATATGCTATGCCCGAAGCACAATCTCTAAATTGATAAAAAAAAAGAAAAATACATGTATTTTTCTTTCTCCATCAAGTGATAGGAGACACAATGAAATAACTAATCAAGCAGTTGGAATATCTCAGAAAATTCCATTTTTTCGAGAGTAACTTCGGTTCATGGTTCGAAAGATAAATTGGCGGCTGGCAATAACTTAACCATATATTATTATTATTATTATTATTATTATATACATTATATTATTCCAGTTTTTGATTATCGAAACCATTCAAATATTGTTTATTGTAGAACTATATGATCTTTTGTTATTCGTAATACTTCGGGAGCTAATGAAACTATTTGAGTAGAATTAAATTCTCTTAATTCTCGGGCAATCGGACCAAAAACTCGAGTTCCCTTTGGATTCCCCTCCTTATTGATGACAACTGCTGCGTTGTCATCAAATCGTATAATCATTCCATTGTCACGTTTGAGTTCTTTACGGGTACGTACAACTGCAGCTCTAACTATTCCCGATTTTTTGGGAGGCATATTCGGTACTGCTTCTCCAACCACGGCTATAGTTGCATCACCAATATTTGCATATTTACGATTACTAGCTCCTAGTATTCAGATACACATTAGTTTTCTAGCTCCGCTGTTATCCGCTACATTCAAATAAGTTCGAGGTTGAATCGTTTTTTCGTCGAAAGATCATATCCCCCAAAGTGTCTTTTTCCTTCTCCGGGAGAGCGAGGAAGGTGGAATATGGCTAATCTCTATATAGGGGATATCTTTTCGTTAGACTTGTCTTATAGTCTTTCTGATTCTATGTTTCTTATGGAATAGACATTTCCTAGTTTTGTATTTCCGTGGGTGCAACAGTAATAAATTGAGTACGTACAGGCATCTTGTATGCAGCCATTTTCAAAGCCGCTGTAGCAATAGCTTCTGGTACTCCACCCATTTCATAAAGTATTCTACCCGGTTTAACGACAGATACCCAAAATTCCGGAGATCCTTTTCCCGAACCCATACGTGTTTCTGCAGGTCTCACAGTGATAGGTTTGTCAGGGAATATACGTATCCATATTTTTCCACCGCGACGAGCATAACGGGTAATTGCTCGTCGTCCTGCTTCCACCTGTCTGGATGTGATCCAAGCAGGCCCAAGTGCCTGAAGGGCAAATCTTCCGAAGCAAATAAGATTGCCTCGAGCAGACATTCCTTTCATTCTCCCTCTATGTTGTTTACGAAATCTCGTTCTTTTAGGGTTATAGTCGATTGTATTTCATCTCTACTTCAAAACCGGACATGATAGTTTTCTTTCATCCGGCTCCTTGCAAATAAAATCTTGTAAAATCTCATTTTACCAACGAAAGGAGAAACATTGTTCATATTCAATAGATATATATGAATTAACTAAATCGAAATTATGAAAACCCGAAAGTCTTCTTTGTGTTTTTTTAATTTCTCATCCTCATTCAATCAAATTGCGCAATTCCATTCATACTTCATTAGATTTTGCAAGAGAAATTTTACAGGCGAATATTAACTCTTGTAAGATTTGCTTGATAAAAATTGGATTATAGCTTTTCTAATTGTAAATATATTAACTATTGGTTTATTTCGCCATCCTACCCAATGAACAATAGGATTTAAATCAATCTTATTTGTTCATAAGTTCCATCGTTCCCATAGCTTCCAGATACACGTTCAGGTTCCCTCTCTGCAGTGAAGCCTTCTATTTCCCTCTCACAGATTCAATTTTCTTAGTATTCATTGATTTAAGGCTTTTTTTTTTTATTTATAATCCAGAATCATTGAATAATTCGATAATTAGTATTGATTCTATGCTTTATCACACTGCTCCTCGAAAGGTCTTATTCTTTTTCAACCATACGATTCGAAAAGAATATTTAATCATTTCATTTTTGTTATTAATATTCTTGGATAGTTTCTCGCTTCACAAATATCGATTCTTTTCGTGGAGAAAGTAATACTACCTCGTAGTTATTTTATTGGATTATGATAATATGAAGCAATGAGTTAGTTTCTAGTATAAACTGGAGATTCATTGGTTTCCTAGTCTCTTCCTAAGAACCTCAGTTTGAACGAGTCGCACACTAAGCATAGCAACTTCTTTTCCAAGATATTATTTTACGAAAAGATTTTCATTATATGTCTTATGCATATGGATTAGAAATAGAATGAATCGGAATTAATTAATTAATTTAGTCTTTCTTTATCTAACATTGTAATACAAATTGAAAATATGAATTGAATGGATAAAAAATAAATTATTGTTCATCTCGAAATATCCAAACTTTTATTCCCAAGACTCCATGAATAGTTTTAGCCGGATAGTAACAATAATCAATTTGAGCCCGGAGAGTTTGTAAAGGGACTCTACCTTCTCTGGCCCATTCAACACGAGCAATTTCAGCTCCATTAAGACGTCCCGCAATTTGGATTTTAATACCTTTTATATTTTTTTTCTTCTCCAGTTCAATAGCCTTTCTCGTGATTCTTCTAAATGCGACTCGACTCCTTAGTTGTAGGGCAATATATTTCGCAAGTATATTTGGTTCTCCGTATGTTCCCGCTATTTCCGTCAAAGTTATGTGAACTCTTCGAATTCTATTCAATAAATTATGTTGTACATCTCTCTTTAATTATTCAATCCCTTGGCCATGGCTGCTTTCGATCAATAAGGCCGGGAATTCTGTATGTATCTCGACCAGAAGTAGGTCTGTTTTTCTCTGAATTTCGACACGTGCAATTCCCAGTCTATAATTGGAGGAGTTCCTTATATGTCTGTGTACATAATTCTCGATACAATTACGTACCTTTTCATCCTCCTGAAGATACTCGGAATAAATCTTTGGCTGTGCAAACCAATGAGAATGATGATTCTTGGTTATACCGAGTCGGAAACTAAGTGGATTAATCTTTTGTCCCATGCATCCCCTCCCCCAATGATATTAGCATAATTTGATTTTTCCAATGTTTCTTTTATACGGATTTACTTTTTACTACAATAGTTATATGACAAGTAGGTTTATGTATTGGATAAGCTCGTCCTTGAGCTCTAGGTTGGAATCTTTTCAAAGAAGCACCTTCATCTACTCTAGCTTCACCCACGAATAAATTAGCCTTGCTTAAGCCCAGAATCTGACTAGCATTTGCCGCCGCAGAGGAAACTAATTGTAATATGGGATAACATGCTCGATAAGGCATAAATTCTAATATCATGAGTGCTTGTTCATATGAACGACCACGAATTTGATTAACTACTCTGCGTGCTTTATGAGCAGACATACGTATATGCTTAGCTAAAGCTCGGACCTCCGGATCTGAGCTATTGGTTCTCATCAAATGTTACCTCCTAATCAACGACGAGATTTTTTATCACTTTTTGCATGTCCCCGGAAGATTCGAGTAGGCGCAAATTCTCCTAGTTTGTGACCCACCATACGATCTGTTACATAAATGGGTAAATGTTCTTGTCCGTTATGAACAGCGATCGTGTGACCAATCATAGTAGGTGCAATGGTGGATGCACGGGACCAGGTTATTATTACTTTCCCTTCCTTTCCCATGTTAAGACTCTCAATCTTTTTTATTAAGTGATCAGCTATAAAAGGACCTTTTCTTAGTGAACGTGTCATTGTCAACTACCCTCTGTTTTCTCCCCCTTCTGTCCAATCTCTTTAGCTATTTCTACGGCGGTGAAGAATTGAAGGATTGCTATATTTATTATTTTTTCGACTTCTTTTCCCAAGTGCAGTGCGACCCCAAGGGGTTAACGGTTTTTCCCTACCAATTGGAGCTCTGCCTTCACCGCCCCCATGAGGATGATCTACAGGGTTCATAACTATTCCCCTTACTTCGGGACGTCTACCTAACCAACGTTTAGATCCAGCTTTACCCAAGGTCCGATTATTAGCATCAACATTGCCTACTTGTCCAATCGTTGCTAAGCAATTCTGAGATACTAAACGAACTTCTCCGGATGGTAATCTTGATGTAGCCAACTGACCCTCTTTTGCAATAAGCTTCGCTACAGCACCCGCTGCTCTAGCCAATTGTCCGCCCTTTCCAGGTGCTATTTCCACGTTATGCACAGCTGTGCCCAAAGGCATATTGGTTGAAGTAGACTCTTATTTATTTGTCAGAAATGAGAATCTCTTCCCGAACTGTACAAGCCTCTCTCAAGGCATACAGCTTTCCAGATGCATAAAATTATATATTATCCAAAAAAAAATATAATTCTGAAAAATAAATATAAAATGAAGTTTCAGAAATAAATTCATTTTCCACATCCTAAGTTTGTTTCTCCATCCTCTGGCTTATGTTCCTCATGTAGCATCAGAATGAATGACTTTAGTAAATTACGCTAACATATCTTTATGTTCTGGATAACTTGGGAGGCATATTCAACATTATTTCCATCTCCAAAGATATATTCTCACTATCCAGCTTCAATTTTGCCTTTGACCATCAAATCGAATGTGAGTAACTTTTTTGCCATGAAATAAAATATTAGAAACAAGGGCCCCTCTGGTTCCGTCTATGCTTGAGACGATATAGTCTTCTCCATATTATCTTATCTCTAGAAGTCCGTAATTCAGTGGAAGAAAAATATTGAGCTTAATCACCCGCTACTGTTCCTCCTCAGTTTCCTTCCAAGGTCACCGAACGTAGAACGATCGGATTAGTGATAGATTTATAGGTTTCGCTTCAAACCTAACCGGTTATTTCCGATTACGTAAATTAATAATTCAAACCGCACTCAAAGGTAGGGTATTCCCTATCGAGATAGGAGCTTTTGGGCCGGAAACAACAGTATCTCCAATTTTGATTCCTTTGGAATGTAAAATATAACTTTTTTCGCCATCCCCATAGTGTACGAGACATATGTATGCATTACGATTAGGGTCATATTCTATGGTAACAATTCTTCCGGGTATACTTCTTTTATTTCGTCGAAAATCAATTTGACGATATAGACGTTTGTGACCGCCTCCTCTATGTCGGCTAGTAATAATTCCTCTGTTATTACGACCTTTCTTACAGGAAAAGCCAGAGGTTAATCCCTTTTGGGGTTTAGATCGAACTATTCCCTCAAGATCCAACACGGATCGATTGCGTGTGCCTGGAGTATAGGCTCTATATAAACGGATGGCCATATTAATAAGTTAAAAAATAATTTTATTTTTTCGAGAATAGTGGAATAGAATTCCTGGGTTGAAGTGTGACAATCATTCGTTTATAACGAATCGGATGCTCTATTATAGAATTCACATATCTCTTCTTTTTTGGAGGTCGATGACTATTCATAGCTATTACTTTTACATCAAAAAAATGTTCAATCCAACGTTTTATTTCAGTCTTATTGGAATTCAAATCAACGTCAAAACTATACTGTTTCTTTTCCAGTAAACGAATAGTTTTTTCCGTAAGTACCGGGTTCTTCACTCTATCCATCATTACATTCACTCCCTACTAAACTAAGTTTTCGTTTCTCAATATACACGTATATTTCCCTAGGTAATCATAACAATTTCTATAAACATTGTATAGTTTTTTACAAAAAAACATTTAATTTGTTTTTCTACAAAATTTATTCAGATATCTTCTTATGTTATGTAGAGATATATCTTCTTTCTCTTGTGCATCCAGCAGGAATTGAACCTGCGAATTCTCCAATTATGGGTTGGGTGCTTTGACCACTCAGCCATGGATGCTAAATCTATTTCATTCAAATCATTCTATAGAGTATACTCGTATTTCTCAATTGAATGAAAAA